TTCATAATAATTTTTTAAATCTTTATATGATGCACATTTTGTGGTTTTTTTAAAAAAAAGCAATGTAGCCTGTTCAATCTGCTTGTTTTGTTCTGAATTAGCTGTACCATCCATAGGAATAGAATAAATTTAAGAAAAGAACTACTTCGTATATATAATACGGTTATATTAAACGCTTATTTTTTTTGAATAAATTAGCACAATAATAAAAAAAAATAAACAATTAAAAAACAATTGTAGCCTGTTAGTTATGTATGTGTTTGTAGACAGTTTTTGACCATTCTATAATATATTAGTAATTGTGTTTGCAAACGGTTTTGACCTTTATATAGTATATTAATAATTGTGCATTGCCGTTGTGTACCAACTATGTGTATCTCGCTCTCACTTATTACATATGATAATTTTATTATATGTAGAAAAAAGCTATTAAATTTGCGATTGTTCCATATAAGCATACACAGCTTTATACGAAAAAGTTGTTTAGTAGATAAAAGGATTATATCTGCTATGTATAACGTTTATTGATTATTAGTGTAATTAACTTAGCAGTAAAAGCATTATTATTGTGTTTTATTTGATCTACTCTTTGCTTTTTTGTTTATTTATTATTTTCATTTACTTATTTTTTTTTAGATATACTGCTTGTTTACCTGAATCTCTTAGTATACCTAAATATAAATAAGGGATAGGTGAGTTGAACACCTAGCCTTTCGTGTGTAAAACGATTGCTCTACCATTGAGCTAATCCCTTTTTATTATATTTTTTTATTTTATCTTATATTTTGCTAATGGGCATAAGATAGCAATTATACCCGTTTCTAAGATGCTTAGGTTTTTGTCCAATCTATAACAGGGTTATGTGATACAACGGCGGGGAAATATCTGAACAGAGTGGCGTGGGTAAAAAGGTCTAGCTGGTGGGGGCGGAGTATTAAAACAACTACCCGAAACTAGCTCCTCTACTCCTTACGAGCCTATATATACACCTAATAACGTATTTGACAAGAAATAAACAAAAAAAACTAAGTGTAAAGTGTAAACTAATAATGTGAAAGCTAATAATAGCACACCTGCTAAAAAAAAGTCCCACCAAGTTATGTCCCTTTTTACAAATATGTAAAATGTAAGTTAAAAATGCAAAAATTAAGCCAACGGTATAAAGTAAAAACCTAATGCTAAGTGATATATAAATATTGTAATATATTACCTGTTTGTTAACATGCGCATGCCACTTTCTAGTATTATATGTTTAAACATTACTAAAACTTTCGTAAAAATTAGCCCTAATTTTTAAGCAATACATCATGTTATAACGGATAGTAATATACGATGCTTTACCTTGTAACTATTAAATTTTAGGATATAAGATTAAAGATAAATAAACCATGGTGTTTGTAACAAGCTAATCCACATACTCATCCCGATTCGGTTGCAGACCAGGGTTCTGATTTTGATTATGGTTCTGAGTTGGATTATGGTTCTGAGTTGGATTATGAGCTGGATTATGAGCAGTATACAGAGGTGCAAACGGACTTCTATTCATACCAATAATATTCGTATATGTACGCGGAGTTTTACACTGCTCAGGAGCAGTATCCAGAGGTGGTTTCTGACCAGGAGCAGTATTCTGAGATTTAAGAGTACTAAATCGATCATAAGCGGCATACACAGGTTCAAACGAGTACACTGGTGGAATAAAAGGCTTAGCAGTATACTTATCCTTACCCAATTCCAGTGGATTAAGAATACAAGACAGATTAATACGTTCCACACGACCATTCTCAATTCAGTAACCAAGTTGCTCCTTTGCTTTCCTTTTATTATCGGGCGTTAATTTCTTATAAGTTGCCTCTTGTTTAGCTTCAACGTCCTTAATTATAACATTCAATTCAGCTGCGCGTTGACGCAAACATGTTATTGATTCTGAAGTTGCTGCTGGTTTTGTACATGTAATAGCATCAAGCTCTGTTAAGGCCTTACTGCGTGTGTTATGTAAGGTTTGTAGGTAAATCAAACCTTTATTCCGAAAGTATGCATTACTTTGGAATTCGTGATCACCATAAGATTTTTGAGCTGTCATGAGATCAAGACACTCTTTGGTTGATCCAACAATACGGTCCGTAGGTTTATTTCTGTCTAATGCATCCATCACATCCTGGGCTTCTTGGATTTTTTCATCCATTATCCTATCAGATAGAATATTTCTCCTAGACACAGGGACAGGGGCAGGGGCAATGATACCGTCAGGCCTTCCACCTCTAGAGCTGCCTATATTAGGATCCCTATCCTGGAAAAAGGTATTAACCGGAGATTGCATAGGCCCTCCCATCACAGCGTGTCCTTCCAGCAGAGCGTTTCCTGCTCAAAAACTACTTAGTGTAGTAAGAAACAACGAGAGATCGTTTAGATTAGTATTGATATGCCAACCCATAAGAGGTATTACTATACCACATGTGATAACAAGTAGTATACGAATGAGCATAACAGGCTTGTTACTCAAATTAGAAACGATAAGTAGCGTGGTTATACTCAACGCAGTGCTGAACATACAAAAATACATACCTATCTCCAATGAATCAAAGATAGGTCTGATCTGGAAACGGAATCCAAAAGTGAATAACAGACCAATCAAAGCTAGACTAATCTTATGATTAATTAATCTTAAGCCACTTTGTACAGGTAGACTCTCAAAAGCGTGGGGTTTAGATGGACTACTTAACCATCATCCCATTTTAGAATGCGCAGTACCTAACAACACTAATAAAAAAAACGTTATAGTCAATAACATGTTAATGTCATTTGACACATAAGGTATGAAAATATATGAAATTAAACCCATCAATATATATAAGGCATAAGACGTTATAATACCCGTATCCAAACTACTTAGACCTTTGCTTAATTTTAACAATACTTTTTCTAAACCATGAGGCCCTACTAACTCTACTGAGCCTTTATCCAAAACCTTAGTAGTTTGTCCTCCTATATTAAGAATGAAGCGAGTAATATATTTGTTATAAAAGAGCTCAACCAGAAAGCGTTGATTAAAAAAACTAAAAGTATTGTAACCCAGTCTAGTAAACTTAAACTTAACAAGTAAACTAAACAAATATTCAGATGATATTATAGATACTGCACTTAGTATAATCGTTAACACTAAGGGCAATAATTTGAAAAAGCTAGAAACAGCAAACTCAGTATCTAACATCGTTTCATGTAAAGGATGTATAAACAAACTGTTGTCCGCATAAAAACCAGAAGCTAACCCTATAAATATATCTTTAGTAATATAACCAAAAAATATAGAGAAAACAGCCAATGTAATTAAAGGTAGGTTCATAAATATATCACCTTCATGTGCTTTTTTATAATTAACTAAAGGCCCATTAGGGTTGGTTATAAATGTTAGATATAAAACCTTAACTGAATATAAAGTAGTAAACATAGCACCAACAGTTGCTATGAAATACACAGCAATACTAGAAAATTGAAATTGTCCATATGCAGATTCAAGTATAAAGTCCTTTGAGTAGAAACCAGTCATAAAAGGAAAAGCCACTAAACTAAGAGAAGCTATTAGCATAACTGAATAGGTTAAGGGTAAAAATCCTATTAAACCTCCATATTTTCTAAAGTCTTGATTATCAGCTACTGCATGTATTACAGCACCTGCACCTAGAAATAAGAGTCCTTTATAAAAAGCATGATTAACTAAATGAAACAGAGCAACATTATATGAAGATAAGCCTACCGCTATCACCATCATGCCTAATTGACTCATAGTAGAGTAAGCTATAACTTTTTTTATATCTTGCTGGTATAAACCGATTAGAGAACTAAATACAGTAGTAATACCACCTATTCATAAACAAATTATTAACACTGTTGAACTATACTCAATCAGTGGAGATGCTCGCATTAATAAATACACGCCAGCTGTAACCATTGTAGCAGCATGTATTAGTGCAGACACAGGTGTGGGCGTAAATGTTGATATTTATATAAATAAATATATATATGCAAATACTCTCATATTTGTTCGGACTATATCTTTATATTTTTATACAAATTGATAATACAAAAATAGTTTCACGTGTAGTCTCTGAGGATCCTACTAGGATAAAAGTTATCCGTTGGTTTCCTGCTGATTGTCCGAAACTAAACTTAAATTTTACGATTCGAGTAATTTAGTTATAAGGAGTTTCCAGCATATAGTGAAATTTAAGGAAGGCCCCAATAACATGTTTTTATTTTATGTCTACTTTATATAACATTTCGGATATTAAGTAGGGAACTACTAATATTTTTAGTTTTTCCGTACTTAGTCTACTTCTACTTGTTTTAATTATTCAAACCTCAACTCCATCCTATTATTTACGTTTCTTAAACCTAGCCTTTATTCCGAATTTACCGCTTAAACTTTTTATTAGTCTTTCTACGCCTCGTTTAGTAAAGCTATCTCTACATATAAATGTATAATTCTACGAATAGTAATCATCACCAATAATCCAATGAGCTAAACCAAAAGGAGTTAGTAACTCTTCTATATTTGAAGGTATAATTTTTATATTTTTACCATCCTCTTTTTTGTATAATGAACTATGTAGTTTACTAATACTTTCTAAAGATTTAGTAGAAATTGAACATTGTGTAGCTTTTTTACCAGTTGTTTCAAGATTAGGTCAAGGCGTAGGTTCAAATTCAGTACAAATAGGTGCTAAAGCAACATGTTTCAGATATTTAACATAATATAGTATGTAAGATGAAAATGTAAACTGCAATCTACCTGTTGTCCCAGGAGTGAAAGGGTCGTATTTTATATAACCAAAACTGATTGTGCTAACTCCTTTTGATAATACTTATTAAGTTAAACTAGTATAACTTAATAATCATTTGTTTAGCTTATCAGCGTATAAATAAGATCGCATAGTAGCACGATTAATACCCAATTTATTAGCACAATCAGTTTTGGTTATGAAAATAGACCCTGCTATTAGTGATGATGAGTTTATTATATCATATACCCATATAAAAGATTTATCAGAACTAGTATTACGTAAAGATCTATTTGTTGTAAAAAAACTAGATTCTAAGTAGCCGGTATCAAACCTGTGTTATATAAAGAACAAAATATTATTGATATCATTGATATCTTTCAACCTTCCATGGCAAGAGGTAACCAAACATGAAGCCCAATTTGTGAACTTTTAGCCATAGCTCCAATTAATAAACAAATGCCTATAAGAGTAACAACATTTTCACTTACGTTTGCGGCCAAGGAAAATACAGTAGAGTAATCCAAATTACCAAATGTTTTAATTATAATAAACATACCTAACGTTAAAAAACAATCACCTACTCTGTTAGTTAAAAAGGCAGAGATAGAACTTTGGTTAGCTGCTATCCTGGTAAATCAGAAACTGACTAAAAGATATGAACAAACACCAACACCTTCTCAGCCTACAAACATAAGTAAAAAATTGTTTGCTGTAACAAGTATAATCATCATGAAAGTAAATAAACTTAAATAACTGAAAAATCTTTGGTTATGTGGATCATGACTCATATATCCTACCGAATATATATGAACCAAAGAAGAAACGATTAACACAGGTATTAGCATGGAAACAGTTAGGGAATCAAAACTAAAACCTCACAAGATATCTAGTGATTCTGAGTCGACTCATTTGAATAATATGATATAAACAGGTATATTATTTAAACCCACCTCTAAAAAACCAAATAGTGCTAATAATGTTGTTACTATTACACACATACATGTAATCAGATGTGCTCCGCTAACCCCAACTTTTCTGCCAAAAAAACCGGAAACTATTGAACCTAACAAAGGTAAGACGATTATGGCTAAATACATTATTTATGTTCTATTGCTATGCTTCCTCTTAATCTGTAAAAAGCTACCAATATAGCCAGCCCTATGGCTGATTCTGCTCCGGCTATTGCTATCACATAGATAGCATATGTTTGCCCTAATATATCATCAAAGCTAAGTGAGCTTACCAATATTAAAAATGTAATAGCTAAAAGCATTATTTCTATGGACATAAGCATTAAAATTATATTTTTTCTGTTTAAAACAAAACCCAGGATTCCTATCAAAAATAGTATTAATGATAAATTCATTATTAAATTATATTATATATAAAAATGTAAGTTTTAATTACATGTGGAGTAAGTAAATAATTATTTTTTGTTATTAGGCTTTTGTTTGCAGCAAAAACAACTAGGTTGAGCAAGTAAAAGCGGTAATAATAAAAACAAAAAAAAAATAAAACAAAAAAGTCAAAAAAATCATAAGCATTATTATTTCTATTATGCTCACCCTTGACCTAAGGGTTAGCTTAGCTCATTTTTCTCTATTTTTTTAATTAACTCAGTTTTCTTATGTGGGTATAGGCGAGCACATCTCTCTCTATTTATTATATTTAGTGTATCCTATAGATTTAAAGCTAGATTAGCTCACTTGTTTATAGCTTCACTGTTAATTTATCTTTTATTGGCTAAGGTTAGCCTTTTGTAAAAATACTGTTTTTAAATGTTTCATGTGTTTTAATCCTAGCCATGTATCTATTTTCCTATTCGTTTCCTTATTAATGTGACTAAGCCATATAATAAAGGTCTCTTGATATTTACACTTTCAAAATTTCTAATAGATTATACAAACCCGTCAGTATATATTGCATTTATCAAGTTTAGTAAAAAAAATTATTTTGCCGGGATTTAAGTATTTGCTTATCTCAACTACAATAAAACTCAAAAGTGTTCTATGAAGTGTAACCTTTTTATTATTTTTATCTTTAAGGTCTCGTACAAGTAATAATAATAATAATATAGGGACTAATTCGTTTTATTATGGCTCGACACAGTTATCAGGTACCCTTTGTAGGGAGAGATGTTTTTATTGTATTCGTCTTTTAAGGGTTATAAACCTGGATCAAATATATCTGGTGTTTTAAAACTAGAGTATTCATGCTCTAGTTTCGCTTTTCTCTTTTCCTCCTTATCGGGTCTCATAAGCACACGCCTTATCATGATTTAGTGTTTTGTTAAACTAATAATCTGAAAAACACGATATATTGTTACAAGTTGATCAAAGGTTATATTTAAATGGACGCATTGTATACATGAAATAACCCAATATGTCTAAAAACAAACAACGAGGTATAAGATCTAAAAAAATTGAGTTTAATAAACATAACAAAAAATCGTATGTTTTGCGTTATTACAAGAGCATATACAATAATATAAAAAGATGTAAATAATACTAACAAAGCCATAGTAATTATAAAAATTTGTAAAAAACCTAATAACTTCTAAAAATAAAACAAAAAATGCAATAACGAGCTATTATATTTATTTTGTTACTGCTAATAAAATTTGTAAAGCTATATAAGATAAAATAGGCCAACCTAGATAAAAACCTATACTTTTATTGTATCTACAAAGGGTAGAGATAAGTAAGATAGAAAAATTAGTTTTCAACCTTGTTTCAAAAAGTACTATAGAAAAAGTTATATGCATATTTAAAAATAAAAAAATATTTTAGATGATTCATAATACGTATAATATTAATTACGCCAAATGGTAATTAAGATTGTTTTTTTACACGTGATCTAGAGTAAATTGTTTTACCTGCATACGGATGCTTGCGGAGCCTAAATTTGCATATTACTGAACTTGAGCCTATTGTAGTAGGTACACTATTTAGTGCTAGCATTAGCTACTTGTCTACTATCAATTGATAATGCTTTTTTACCTAATTCAAAAGCAAAACCCAATGTTAAAACTAGAAGGAATATTAGCATAACACTTAAGCCATAGATGCCATTTGCATAAGCACTTACTAAATAAGGGTATACTAGTAAAATTTCTAAATCAAACAGTAAAAACAACAAAGCAAAAATGAAAAAAGATATACTGAACTGTGTTCTGTTTTGTCCCAAAAAGGAGCTATATCCGCATTCAAATGCACTATCCTTTTCTTGATATGGGTTATGCGGAGCAAATATTAGATTTACAGCCAATAAAATGAAACTTAGTAGTGGTATGAATAAAAAGAAAAAAGTTGTGCTAGACATTTAATGGTTAAACATTATAATACCTAGTACACTTAATAATCTTATAACAATATTACTTATCAATATAAATAATGATATGATTAAGGTAAAAATAGATATAATAATGGCTAAACAAGATGACAATACTACATTATCAATTTTAAAATTTATATCTATTGTTTTTTTTGAATATTGGCTAATGTAAGGGTACTGGTCTTTAATTAAGCCACTATTTAAATATGTTGTATAAGCTTTATTAAGATAAATGCTACCTTGTAAAGTTTTATCCGGAGCAAATAATTTATTGACCTCATATTCATGTGCATCAAAAAACATTTGTTTAATTATATTTAAATAATAAACAGCGCCTATAACACTAGTTAATATAGCTGTTAAAGTTAAAAATATATAGCCACTATCTAAAGCAGCAGATAATACCATTTGTTTTGCAAAAAAGCCAACAAGAGGTGGTATACCTATAAAAGAAAATAATGTGATACCTAGGCTTAAAGCTATTATAGGGTTAAGATCAAAATAACCCTTTAATTGAGTTATGAGTTGTATAGGGGAATTGCTTTTATCAGATAAATTGTTATATTCTATTTTACTTGTAATTTTATTAACATAGGGATACAGTGAAAACCCGATACTAACTAACAATACAAACGCATTTAAATTTGAAATAGAGTACTGCATTAAATAAAATATAAAAGCTTGATAAGATTCTAGACTGTTTATGCTTAGAGCTAACAATATAAAACCTAAATGTGAGATAGTACTATACGCTAATAACCTTTTAATTCTAAATTGTGTTAAACCTAACACAGCACCTATTATTAAAGATAAAAATGAACTGGCTAATAAGCCAGATGTTCATGTAAAATTAAAAGCAAAATAATAACTACTAGTGTAATGTACTAATTCTAGTAAAAAGATTAAGATTGAAATTTTAGGTATTATAGCAACAAAAGTTGTTACTATGGTAGGAATAGCATCGTAGACGTCCGGACTTCAAAAATGAAAAGGAGCAGCTGACATTTTAAATAAAAACCCTACCGACATTATTAAAAGAGAAATATTTAAATACATAGGATTGTATCAGTCTAATATAATGTTTGCATGTTCATTACCTATACTAGATAAACCAGCTATTATGTAATAGCCATCTAAACTTGTTGTACCTGAATTGGCATACAATAAAGTTGTACCTAATAGTATAAAACACGAAGCCAAACCACCTAACAAGAAATAAGTAAGACCTGCTGAAGTAGACAACTCAGAATTTCTGTAGATTGTAGAAAGCAAATATAAACCATAACTTTGTAACTCTATACACAAGAAAATTGAAACAATGTCACTAGCTGATACTAAAAAACTACCACCTGTTATTGTAAATAATACTATCAAAGGGTATTCAATTATTCTAAATTGCTCGCCCATTCTATTTATTAACTTTGTATCATAAATAAATACAAAAGGCGAGTACACCGAATTAACAGAATTAACAGAATAAGGTAAAATATTGTTATATGCAGATTCAGCTAGTAGAAGTTTTCTAGGATAAAAAGCGGTAAGCAAAAATATAACCGCGCTTAATAAAAAAAGAAACAAATGAAAAACATGTGTAATAGGTGTAGCATGCAATAGACCACCATATAAGGCCAAACCTTTATCTAAAAAAGACATGTTTAAGTTATTTAATGTTATGAAACAAGAGCATAATAAAATTATTATGGTTTCTCTGGAATAAAGAATGGATTTTTCTCGTCTAAATGTGACGGCATTTGATAATAATAAAAATAAGATAGAAAAAATAGTCATTGTTTTTGTAGGGTTTAAACCTACCTATTTTTTGTTTGTTATTTTTTTAGCACATACTGTAAATTTTATAGAAACAGTGCAAAAAAAGTATCAGCTAATATAAATACCCAACTAAAAACAGAAAAAAAAATATATGTTTAATATATACATTAATTATTTATTGCATCTAATCGTATTATTTTTTTTAACGATGCAAGCCACGTAGTATAACTTATAAACATAAAAATAAGTTAGAGCACGCACCTCTTTAATTATTATATAAAATACTTACATAACACATCTAAAGCAAACAGGTATATTTACTATTACAATACACATAATAAAATATATTAATCAAAAGTAAAGTAAAATAAAATAAATTAAGAGATAACCTGCTAATATATCGAATTATATTTATAACAAGTAATATTACATTGCATTACATTACATTACATTACATTACATCTAATTAAATAATATAATATAAAGGTGGTTGCTACTAACTACTCAAAGATAAAAACACCTTGTTTCTAACTAAACGCGCATGTGCCCAACCAGTTTTAAGTTAACTTGTATTAATACAGATACACATTAGACTACTTTAATGGCGACTAATCTGGCTAATAAGCTGTTATAACCGGCTGTATAGCCAACAAAATATACACTGTGGTATATTTATTTGTGTGTGCATAGCAGTGTATGCTGAATAATCTAATATAAGTAAAATACTAGGCGGTAAAAAGGTATTTTTATTATATTTTGTTAGCTGTAATTATTAGAATGTTATAATAAAGTAAACAGATAATACATGCAAGGTAAATTATAAAACTTGAAGTCTATTTATTAACGAACTAACTAATCAATAATCATAATAATACTTGCTACTAGCCGGGAGAGAAGCTCGAATTCTCATTCTTAATGCATGAAATTAACGTTCTAACCAGTTGAACTATCCTGGCTTATTATATAAATCGCTAATTTTTTTGTTTATTTTTTGTTTTTTATATGAAACATTACTCCTTATGCCTACATTTTCAACTATGTTTATGCTCCTATTTAGTATAGGAAGGTAGTAAGTTAGAGTTATAACAAGTATCAGCTAAAGCGCAATAAATTAAATAAATAAAAAATAAATAATAAATAAATAAAAAACAAATAAAAAGAAAAAAAATCATAAATATAATAGATATATTTTTTATGTGTTATTATATAGACTTATCTACTCTATTTAAAGGGTGGATACCCTGATTCGAACAGGGAACAGATTGTTCCACATACAATTATTCTACCATTGAATTATAACCACCTAAATTAATCCAAATGTTTAGTTTCACTTTATAGCTAGTTAGCTTTAGCTTTTCTATAAAACTAAACTATAAGTTATATATAACGAAAAATAAGTAAACTAGTTAAATATAGCAATAAACAAAAAAAAAATATTTTTAATATCACTTTCACTTAGTTTTATGTTGGAGTGATTCGAACACTCAAATCTAAATACCAAAAATTTATGACTTGCCTATTAGTCCACAACATATAATAGTATATACTATTTAGACAGTATAGTAAAGATAAAAACAATTAAAAATATTATACAAAGAACAAAATATAATGTATATATACAATCTAGTGCAAATAAAAAAAAAGAGTATTAGTAAGCTATTTTAAATTGTCATTAATATATATGTTTAACAAATTAACTATTTAAGGTAAATCCGACTTGAACGGATAAGATTTTACAATCAAGTAGTCCTAAACCACCCATGTCTACCTATTCCATCACTACCTTATTTTTATTATTTACTTAATTAACTATAATACCAAAATTTAAGCACTAATTTGTACAACTGCTTCCATTACTTATTGAAAGGGTGCTTTATCTTTTTTTTATTAATATATGCTAACAATTAAAAAATAAAAGTTTAATTTATTGCGCTTTAGCTGATATTTGTTATAACTCTAACTCCAGCTTGCTACCAAGTAAGCAGCAGAAATTCCGCGTTTAGTTATACTAATGTTTTGCTTAAAACTTTATAAAAAAAATGTAAATAAAGTTTGGTATACACACATTTAGCTCTATTAATATTTTGTATTATTTTAACTTTAGATTAAACATTAACTGCCCAAGATAAGATTCGAACTTATAACCTAAACATCTTCAGAGTTCCGCTCAACCATTTGAGCTTCTTAGGCTATATGTTATATTGTTATATAAAGATATATATATCTTTATATAGAAAATTAAACACATATAGATATACTTAGATAGATAACTAAACACATTACTTTGTACTAGAGATATCTATGTTATTGCGTTATATGTTATATAAAATGATAAGCTATATATATATATATATATATATATCTATGCACAAGGCCGGCTTTTTTATCTTATATATAAACTTATACTACATCTCTATAAATGATTATACTGTATACGTTAAACAGTGGTTTTTACATTTAGCAAGCTATACTTGTACACTTGTGTATAATTTACAAGCAGTTTAACAATGTATCGCTATTATATACAAATAAATAAAAAAGTGTAATATAACCAGCATAAAGTTAGTTGTATAAACACAGTTTTGTATTAAAAGATGTTAAACATTAATAACAAACAAATGAAAGATAAAGTAGAAATATGGAGATATCAGGATTTGAACCTGAATTGACGATGTGCAAGATAGATGTTTTACCAATTAAACTATACCCCCTCTGCTTTTTTTATTTAGCATCTTTATTTCTTGTATAGATACCTGTGTTTTTAAGCCTCTTAGCAATATAAGACATCTGCCTTTTATATATAAAATTTGCCGCTTATTTAATAAATACAAACTCTTTTGCCACCCCGGTTTTAATATCTGTAACTATTACACATATAGAAACAAACCTAACAATATTTCAACAGGGCTAGATAATATAGTTTTATTAATTTTTCTTAGTTTTTCTTTGTTTTTATTAGTTTTGCTCCATAAGATGTGTTATAACACAACACAATACTCTAGAATTTATAAACTAAAGGCCTAAGATACATACTAAAAAAAGGGGCTCTAAAAATAAGACTTTTATTGGTTTCACTTTATAAATAAGATACGTTATAACAATTTTCTAACCTACGCTTAATGTCTTGGGCTGAACCTAAATAGGATTTACCTGACTTTATCTGTAAACGCCTGTTATTACTAGATTATGTCTTAAAATATCAGTTTTAAGGTTGTCCGCATTTAAATAAGTTATAACTTACTAGTGAGATGCAAAGGGTGAAGCTTGGCAAGGGATAACAACTAACTTGTTATCATTGTTGTAATTAATGCTATTGTTATTATAGCAATATTTAATTTGTTGTTTATAATGTGTCCAAGAGACGACTTGAACGTCTACGATATTTAATCAGCAAAGCTTAAATTTGCACTGTCTACCAATTTCAGCACTCGGACTCACACATGTAATAAACATATGCAAATATAGTTACTATTATAGGGCCAGAATGGTTTGAACACTCATCTAAACCGTCATGAGCAGCTTGCTTTACCAGTTAAGCTATGGCCCTTTAAACCTTATAAAAAAAGGGTAAAACTGTATAAAAGACTAACCAAAACAAAGGTGGGTTGGTTAAAAGTTCAGGGTGTTTAGTAATCAACCAGATACAAAACAAGCTTCATTATAGCCACCTTTCGCTGTTTGCGGTCTCATATTTCGCCCATTGCCTGCGTTAGATTCCAGTGTCCAAATTAAAATTATACAGGGTAGCAAGCACTAACACGATATTTGTAACACTATATAAAAATAACACAAGATAAGCAAAAAAAGTTTAAATAAAAGTCCCTATGTATCTTAGTACAGGGGGTATTGATTTTATCCCTAGCCTTGTGCTGATAAGCCACAAGTTACTGATCTACTGAAAGATTGTGTCTAGTGGAACATGCAATCATAGATCTATATAGATAGGCGCTCTCAACTAAACGTATCTGGTTATGACTTAACAACGGACAGTTATAGTGGTTCTGCCTAGTTTAAGCAAGCAATGAGCAAAGTTTGCCCAGGCATATTGTGCAACAATAAGCGACCTATCTACCTTGTAACATAACCAATCAAGACCCGGTTAATACACAATATGATATTATAAGAATCACTTAAGTCTAAGTGCACTCTGTTTTTTTTTAGAAAAAAAATGAAAACAAGACACAGTAGTAACGAGAGTTATAAAGTAGTTCCACCCTAGGCGAGGTATGGAATCCAATCTAAAGCACGAAAAATCACCCTCATCTTGTACTCACACAGCTCGATTTAGTATATCGCACGCAATCTTTGCGATATACAGATAAAAAAAAATAAATAAACACCTAGAACTGTGCTTTTTGCTAGTCTGTTAACCCGTTTTACTTTTAACCTATACTGTTATAGCTTTATATCATAAAAAGCGGATAAAGGAATCGCACCCTTATATGCTGGTCATGAGCCAGTTATGTTACTGTTACATCAATCCGCATATATTATAACATTGTACCAATAGATAGGTATTAAATACTATCTTAATTTTTAATAACTGCTTAATAAGTATTTTATTTAAAACGTAATATAAATATGCAGATATTATATACGATTGATTACACTACGTAGTTAAGTTTAACTACATAATCATGCAAAAAAACCAAACCTAAAAAATCAAACAAGCAAACTACTAACTAGATAGCCCAGAAAGGATTTGAACCCTTGATATATTGATGAAAACAACATGTCTTAACCACTTGACTACTGGGCCTATGTTTAATTTAACAAAAACTTTATTTATTATTCCATTTAAATTTTTCTTTACTTGTTTACTTATTATTTTTTATATTGTTTATTTATTTTTTATTTATTTTTTATTTGTTTGTTTACTTACTTGTTTGTTTATATAGCTGTAACATTAGCTGATACTAGGTATAGCTATAAAACACACTACGCATAGCTTTAGCTGGCTTTTTTCTTGCTTAATGTAAGCAAACAAGTAAGCAACGGCAGTAAAAAAAGCAGTAGTGCATTGCGATGCACCCACGGTGTGTAGCATGTTTTATTTTAAACAATAAGAAACAAAAAACAAAATAAAAGAGCCCAGTGCAAGTATCGCACTTACTTCTACCGATTACAAAACGGTTGCATTACTTTTATGCTAACCAGGCTGGAGGGGGTTTTCCTCGGCATACTCCGATTATAAGAAACATAATGACGGGATTGACAAGCATATGTAAAATGTCCTCTGACTTATTTTTTATAATCGTCGAAGTATTGGAAGTTATACTCATTCCCTAGAACCTGGCTTCAGTAAAGCCCTCGAGTGTTAAGCTCGAGGCGGTATGTCAAGTACCCTTTTTCTTTAATTAACGTTACTGTTTCGAACCTGTTTAGCCGTACACATGCACATGGTCTTGAATCTGTCAGATTTCTCTGATAAATCTTCTTACCACTCTAATAGATTAATCTATTACTTGCTTTACGGAAACCTAGGGATAATACCAAAGGTAACATTAAATTTAAGATAAGGGTTTTAAGTCTTGTTTAATAAGCAAAACATATACAGTACTGATAAAAGCATAGCTCCTTATCAATCAATCATTGATTAATTCTTGATGGGTACTGCCTCGAGCTTAATACTCGAGGACTTTACTGAAGTCTGGCTATAGGGAGTGAGTATAATTCCCAGTGCTTCGACAATTATAAAAAATAAGCCAGAGAATATTTTATGTGTGGTTGTCAGTTTTGACATTGTGTCTCTTATAATCGGAGTTTGTCGAGAAAAACCCCTTTCATTCTAAAAATTAGGCTAGTTTCCTTTTTTTTATAATTAATTTTTAGGATTAAGAAATAATACATAAAAACCCAGATACAAAAAAATCCGATAAGCGTATTATATAGTAAGCTATAAAATTAGTACTTAATGCCTAAAAACGTCACAATTATTTAAGCTAAAGCCTATTAATAAATAATTAAAATTGTAGTGTTAAACTACGTATATATGAGAATATCCTAAGGTATGTTTCGTGCCTAGATGCATTCAGCACTTATCATTCACTAACGTAGCTTTCCTGCCGTGCCTTTTTATTAGGCATCTTACTGCCTTAATAAATTTTATTGTAGTGAAAAGTAAACCCCAGCATAAACTATACCACCAAAAATTTTGTTTTTTTTTTTGGTTATAAACTCAGAGGCTATAACAAATTGAAGAAATAATCTTTATTAGTTACAATAATATGGGAACACAAACAACAGGTAAACCATGGGTTAATATACCCAATTCCTCTCGTACAAGGGGATATCCTTAATCTATTCCAACTTCCTCTAGAAGATAGAAACCATACTGTCTCACAACGTATTTAACCCAACTCGTGTAGCTCTTTAATCGACGAACAGTCGGACCCTTCATGATTCCTGCATTCATGTGGATGAGCTAAGTCGACATCGAGGTGCCAAACCGCGCACTCAATTTGAACTCTCTGGCGCGATTAGCCTGTTATCCCTAGCGTAACTTTTTCATTAATCCAAGACCTTTCCTTTCTGCATCTTGTGATCATATGCCCAGCTTACGCAACTGAAAGACGTGTAAGTCAAACAGTAAAGCAAGATTAAGCCGTTAAACTTGATGAATAATATAACTATCATATACTAAGTATACTAACCTTAATATAGACTTAACCCTTACCTATAGTAACAGGTAGTAAATTAAGTATATACTTGATATATTAAATAGACTAGTATACAACAAAAATCATTATGTAGACTAAAAAAGTAAGTTTATTAATCTAATTATTATTTATGTTATTATAAACGTATGCTTGTTTCACACTAGAAAAAAAATGAAAGGGTGTAATAATAACTGCTAATGCTTTATTGTTTTTTTATTATATTTAGTAACACAAACACGAAAAAAAAGCACATACTTAAAAACTGCACCCTTATATCTAATATTTAATTACGTTACTACGCCTTTTTTTATAAAAGCATAATGATTTAATTACACCTATTTTAAATATAGTTAAAATCTTACCAAAATAAAAAATTCCAACTTAAATGGATATATACTTAAATTAGAGTTATATTTTAATATAACACCTATTACAAACTAAAAATATAAATTTATATATAAATTCGTATTAAATTGCAAGTTGCAATTTTAGAAAATGTATTTGGATATTCCCAGGTACTCTTTATGGGATCTGTGCCCCGCATAAACTGCCACCTAGCAATTGTTCCTATTAATTCACACAACCAGTATTGATATATATTTATTTTTTTTTGCTTTTTACTGTTAACTTGTGCTGCTTACTTAGTGACCAGTTAAGGCTATAAGTAACATTAGCTAAAGCTAAAAAAAAAAGTAAAAAAGAAAAATAAACACCTTTTTTTGATCGTGTTGTTTAAAGGTTTATATAACATGATAAATGAAGTAAAGGTGTTTCAATTCTATATTAATTACCTTATACACTACAACTCATTATATCATATTCAATAACTAGCAACAGTAAAGCTGCATAGGGTCTTCTCGTCTAACTAGAGGTAAACTGTATCTGCACAGTTATTCCAATTTCACCGAGCCAATCATAGAGACAGCTGTTGTATCGTTACATCATTCATGCAAGACCGCATTTAACGGCCAAGGTATTCCGCTACCTTAGGACCCTTATAGGTAAGGCCGCCATTAAACGGGGTTTCCATCAAAGCCTAGCTTAATTTAGTCAACTAAGCAAATTAGTTAACCAGCCGCCATTGGGCAGAGATCACACTCAATACATCGAATTAATTTCTTCGCAGCGTGCTTTGTTTTAATTAAACAGTCGTACAACACAATTTTATGCTACCTGTTTCTTACCTGATATTAATCAGAAGAAATGGCCCTCCTTATCCCGAAGTTACGAGAGTCATTTTGCCGAGTTCCTTAATGATTGTTAGCTCGAACGCCTTCGTATTTTCTACTTGCTCACTTGTGTTAGTATTTAGGTACGGTATTATGGCGTAAACTTAAAATATAATCTGTTTAAGTATATTTTTATTTACGGAATTTACAGTTTTCCAGAACATATTTCACTTAATTTACTTAATCTTAATGTTTATGTAATATAAAAAATGTTTATTTCTGTAAACTCTAGGTTTTCTCATCGTTTATACCATTAGGTAATAGACATAAATAGTACAATCCATATAATATAAATGTTATATATCAATATAAAAAATAGATAATTATGTAATTATATTAAACTTAGAGGCCGTAACTTTAATTAAATGCCATAAGCTTTAGGCGAGGAGAGCAGCTCTCCTTTATCGTTACTCGTGTCAGCATTCTTACTTGGGCTTATTTAGTTTTTAGATTTTGTTTGTAAGATCTAAAGACGTTTTAATCCTTATAAAGGATTAAAAATGATTGCTCAATATTCCGCTACCCCTTATATACAACATATATTGTATATATATTAAAATATAAGGACAAGGTTTCGGTATTTTGTTTAGATCCGTTAAATTTTCGGTGCTTTTATCCGTATAACAATTAAAACCAGTGCTCTGTTACGAGGTCTTCAAGAAATGGCCGCTTCTAAGTCTATTCCCTGGCCGGTTAGGATAAAAACTGCCTTATTTTCACTTAACAAAAATTTTGGAACCTTATTAACTCTTGTTCTGGGCTGTTTCCCTTTAGACATACAACCTTTTCGTACTATGTCCGATTATTTAAAATACATATCTAGTCCTTCCGAGAACAAATACTCACTGATAGGGCCTTCCCGACCCCCCAATGTCCACAAAAAGTATATCTTTTATCTTATTTCATTTGTTTCAATTGGTTAAAAAAATAAATTAATAAAAAAGAAGAACACTAGTTATATGAGATCACAATTCTGTACCTTCTGATATTTTATTTAAATTACCTACTTCTATAGGTTTCGCAGAAACAAATCTACCTCTTTAGCCATTAAATAGGCAAAGCTGAGGTCCTTCTCCCTAAATGATATAATCATCCATTTAGAACTAACATAGTATTAAAGAGCCTTAGCCCATTACACTTTACTTTAAGATCAATCATGGTAAATCTAAAGTAAATTACTCCTTTTTATCGATTAGAGGTAAATCGTTATATTGCGATACATCTTGTGAAGATTTTAATTGTTCTTCCATTGCTTGCCGTCCTTTTTAAATTTTTAAGCGTTTTTTGTTACTTTTTATTAACATAAACAATACACAGTGATAATACTCATTATCTTTTGTACCACGATTTGGTATTATACACTAGTGTAATAAATGTGTCACCTATTTTTAAGTCGTTTACCTTTAGTTAAGCATTTACTTACAGCAGTCCTGGATACTATTAAGCTGTGGGCTACCGCAGTTAAGCTGATAAACTCTTGAACTTCGTTCGATTGTATATCGTTAACTAGTACTTTTTTACCCCGCAATTTGGTTGTAGTATTTGAAATTTTACTACGTATAGCTGATGTCAGTTTTTTCCCTAATCGGGCAATAGAAAATTTTTCCTTGTCTGAATAGATCCTTTTACTAGCCGCTAACGACAAATTATGTTTAGTGTCAGCGCTTACAGTGTGATTTTTAATAACTTCAAAGGTATCAATACTATGCTTAAAACCCAGCGAGGAAGCAGCTGTTTTAAGTATGTTGTATTCAGGTTTCAATAAGTCAATGTAGTGTTGTTCTTATAGCTTCATGTTTATCACAATACTCTAGAATGTGCAAACTGAGGTTAGAGTAGCCGTATTTTTATAGTGCATTATTGATTGCAGTTTTACTTTTGTAAAGATATTTTATGCTGTAGTAACTGTATAACCTTGCACTAAAGTTTGTAGAACTACCCGCGTAACATTTACTGTTTTTATTATTAACTCAGGAATAAACTGCACCTTTGCTTTTATGATTTCTAGCTGTATAAAAGATATTGTTTTTTTCAATCTCAGAGTTAGCATAAGAAGCTACAGGCTTAGCTGGATAGAACTTATTGAGTGGACCAGCAGATAAAAACCAAAAGTTGTTATTACATTAAAAATGATTAGGGAAATTATTACTTGTATTTGTTATTTGTTATTTGTTTAATTGTTATTTTTTTTATTATTATTTGTTTATAAATTTATCATACTTCCTTAAAATTGGAAGGTCAATTATTATACCAAAACATGTAGCAATGGTTTTGGTACCCCATGATTTTTTTAATACTAATCTGTTCTGCATCCTTTCAGATGAGGTTTGACTATATCTTAAGCTTTCGCCAACCAACATTTAGTCGATGAACTGCGCACCTCGCCTATAAATAGGCACTAAGGTGTTTGGCTGCGGATTACCCATTCACTTTCGTTAATCAGTTTCTTTTTTACCATACCACGAGTCATTACCTGTGCCACGAGCCGTATTACTACGCCCGCTTGGTAGAGACTGCTTTAGGGATTTCCCGTCAATTTGATGATTTGTAGCAAGAGGTTCACTCTTACAAACTGGCACGAATAGATGCTTAAACTATCCTACACCAGCTATCCTAGTCAGTCTTGTCTTTCACTAACTTACCACAATTCTTCGGATATCTTTACAACGATAACCCGTTCGGACTTTTATAATCCTGATCATGGTAAGATCACTAGGCTTCGGGTCTAATTTTGATACTACATCAATATATCACAATTGTTTTATCTTTGCATTAAAAAAAATTACTGCTCGCATCAAATATTAACTTGCTGACCCATTATGCAAAAGGTACGCTCTTATTGTATATTTAAACCATTTTTGAGCTGCTTATAAAATTACTATTTCAATCATTTCCCTCACAGTACTGTACGCTATCGCTTATATATTATATTTAGTCTTAGAGGAAGGTTCCCCTTATATTCAAACAGATATGCACTCCATTTTACTTTTTAATTTTTTACCGATATTATCTGCTTCAAAAAAGCATGCAATACCTGCAACAAAATTAAGACTCGTTCCGTTTCATTCACATTACTCAAGAAATCTCTTTTGATTTATTTTCCTGAAGTTATTAAGATATTTCAATTCACTTCGTTTCCTAAATATTTAATTTATTATTAGAATTGTTATTTTAGCCCGTTTGGCTCTTTTTTAGCCCTATCAGGCTCTATTTAATATATAGCTATGATTCCATAATAATTTCTTTGTATACTTGTATGCTGTGCATATAAAAATATGTGCAGCAAAATAATATTGTCCATATCGTTTGTATCATTACTGTATATTATAAGTTTAACATATTATATAATATGTTATTAATACGTATGTGTTCGGGTTATTATGATTCGAACATAAAAACTCCTCATCCCAAATGAGGCGCCCTACCTACCAGGCTCTAACCCGTGTTAATGTGGATACATGGTAACCTATTATAGTAAACTGTTAGTCGGCTAATAATCCATTATTATTGTAGACTCTAATCGTAAGTTTTATTGATGCCTTCTTATTTTACTAGGTTAAATATATATCTTTATTTATTAATTTTTATATTACTATCTATCTTTATTTAGATTAATATCTATTTTTATTTATATTAATATCTCTATTTATAGCGATATTTCTATCTATCTATCTATCTATATATATATATTTATTTATTTATTTAGTATTTACTCGTACATACTTATGTGTTATAAAAAGTGGGTTAGGCATATCTACTCAGTACGGATATTAAGCAAACACTAGGTTATTTTAGATATGATCTAGATCATATCTAAAGTTTAAGATAAAATTTTAGCTGATACTATACATAGCTTTAGCTTTGGTTAATACTACGTATAACTTTAACTTACAACAAATTAAGCAGTAGCAGAATTTAAGCATGCTTTAAAATATTAAAAAAAGCATGCTTTTTTTAATATTAAGGTACTATTTCAGAGAATATCCGATTCGAACGGATGTGGTCAAATTAACCGAATAAGTTTCAAGCTTATCGCTTTAAACCGCTCAGCCAATTCTCTTTTTACAATACCCTAACTTATACACCATAGATGAATGCATATAAGGTTTTACTATTAAAACCAATTCAGGCATGTATTTTTTAAGTATGTATATATATATATATATATTCCAGGCATATTAGGTTTATAATAACGTATAGTATAAGATATATTATCTTTAATTGTAATTACATTAAAGCAACAATATCTTTAATTGAATAACAATCAGTACAAATTAGCAATGTAATACCATTAAAAGTACCATCGCCCTTGATTCAATGAGCTAAAGCAACGTTCAGTTATACATGGCATTGATATTGTAAAAATCTCCAGACTAAATGTTGTTTTTTTACCTTTATATCATTTTCTAAAACTTATAAAAACAAGATATCTAGAACAATAAGGGCTTAAAATATTAAACACAAACAGGCCAAGGCTTGAGTTAGGACTAAACTACCATTTTTGCTTGTAGCACTAAAAACTATATAACCATCAGATAATAATCCTATCATAACACTTTTTACATAATCAGGTAACACTATAACAGATAATTCATGTTTAGTCATTTTTTCCCCAATTGTAGAATGTAAATTAGTACTTATAAGTATTAATAATTTAGTAGCTAAATTATGTTTTAGATTTAAGTTTTTAACTGTAACAAAAGATTTTAAAAACAATTTTTCATCTAGATATAAAAATTATGAGAAAACCCTGAGGATGATTGACGCGTTAGGCAACTGCTAAAGGTAGCATTCTTTTTATAATAGTTTATCATTATTTTCATTTTTAATTATTTATTTTTTAAAATATTTACTCTAAACATGACAATAGTTTTCTAAGTTAACTAATAATCCCAAATAAAAGTATATACAACGAGATATAAAAATAAACAATAAAATAAGAGCTATAAATATGTAAATAATACTAATAGTATTATTAAGTCTTATTATTTCATAACTATATACTGTTATTATTTTACTATAAGTAGGAGAAAAACAACAATCAATACGTTTAGGTGTATATTTAATATAATATTTAAATAACAATTACATAGATAATATAAAAATGAGCAATAAAAAAAAACACTATTGATTATATAAATACAAGATAACAAAATAAGCAATGGACTTAAATTGTTACCAAAATCAAGTAAGCAATAAACATACTTAGGCAAAAACGATGGTGGAGATTGTGAGATATTATTAGACTCATGTAACACCTTAGCATAAGAGGAAGCAGACATATGCTTTTGTTGATTAATAGATGTAGCACCTAAGTGTAATGCAGCACTTATCACACCACTACTAATAACTAAGCCTGTTTTTTGTAGAGGAGGCATAGCGCTACCTTACCAACTGAAGCCGCCATGCCACTAATACAAGCACCCAAGCTTATATTGGAACCAATATTAGATATACCTATACTGATTTCAAATACAGCTTGTTTACCTCTAGTCACCTTACCATTTAAATTTATATTACCTTTATTGTTTTAGTTCTAATTGTATAAAGATAATACATTATCTTCATCCACTAAATAAGAGGTAGTACTGTAAAAAACATAGTATAAGTATAGGATTATAAATATAAAACTAAATATTTGAAATGTTTTAATAAATATATAACTAGAAAGATTAAAGTTATCTAAATAAAAAAGAGTAAAACTAAAGAAAAATAAAACAGGGAAACTTTTAATTATATACGTTAATAATAAACAATATATACTTACACAGCCATAACACCCACCAATTAAAAATGATATATTAGTTGTTACAATAGATGTTATTATAGTGTATTTATATATAGAAATAGATGCAGAAAAATAAGTATTAAGCTTTTTAGCTCCATGTTAATATTTATTATTTTAACTATAAGTTTGGTGAAAAGTTGGGTTATTTACCCGGACAGGTCCTAGTTTAGCAAACTATCTTAACAACTTACATTAAAACATTAATCTATATAATTTTTAGTTTGCTAAAACGATACCCACTATGTTTATAAAATTAAGCTTTATAGTATATATATTGTTAGATATCTAATATAAAATCAGTCCTTGTTATCGATGCCTATTTTATAATTATTTATATTATCATAGAAATTAAGTGCCACTGTTTTTATTAAGACACCGCTAGTAATCATTTTTCATTCTTATGTCAACCACTAGTGGTGATCCTTTTTAATAAAAGCGGGACAATATATAGACTATAAAGCTTAATTTTATAACCTTCATGGGGTTACTCAACTTAATGAGGATCACAACAAGATTTAATATATAATTTATCAAACCTAGCGAGGTATGTCATAACACCCTAGTCGCTCTACCCTACACCAAAAGGAACAACAAAAACAAACTAGGCCGCTCCGTCCATTCTCTTTTGTTAGGATTAGATAAGGGCTCACTGACACAAACTAGCTATATAACATAAAATATGATACCAATATATCAACAATAACAAACATCCTATTTGATTCCTCAGCGAATTGAACGCCAAACTTACTCTTATCAAAAGTATACTTTACCAATTAAGTTAAGGAACCCTTGGGTTATTGTCCGGTACAACCTATCAGCACTTGTCCTTATATAAAAAAAGAACTAAGTGTTATAACTGTGTTTATATTGCTTACTGCTAACTATAGTTTTTTTTAGTTTTTTGTTAACGCTATTATAAATCTGGCTGCTATTGCTTTAACTACTGTTACGTAGTGTAAATTAAAGCTTGATCTCATATATCATGTATAAGTTGGAGTTAAATCTTTTACTGATATAATTTAATATGCTTATGTTTAATAGTGATAATATGCATATTAAACAATAAAACTGTAATATACATATATCTCTTAAATTAACATTTAAAAATATTTAACACTAGGTAGAAGTAAAGAGATAAAAAACTAAATCAGAAATAAAATAATGTTTATATAGTTATACTAGCGGAAAAAAGATGACTCGAACATCTAGGTGTTAATTACACAATATTTAGCAAATACATTGCCTTACCATTGGCTATTTTTCCATCGCACATTACTCAAAAAGCGCTATATTATTTGTAATATACGCAGCCAACTATAAACCTACGAGTTAAACCGGCCTCGATCCGGTATCTACTTTCTCGACAAGAAAGGCCTTTACCAATTAAGTTACTAACTCTTTATGTATTTATTGCTTTATTTGCATATTTATTATATTTATATTTGTCTATTGTTAATATTACATACTTATATGTAACATAGCTAGCTATTTTACGTGTTATTATACGCATCTCAATACGGCTAGTCGGATTCGAACCGATACACTTTGTTTGGAAGACAAATGGTCTACCATTAACCTATAGCCGTTATTAATAAATGGATATTAACAGTATAAATAATACTTGTTTATACTTATTATTTTTTTATATGTTTTTTAGTTTACTACAAAGCCAAACGCACTTAAAAATTTAATTAACCTAATCATACTGTTTGTTGAATCAGATTGTTTGTTTTTTCCTGATTTGTTTTTGCTTTTATTTTTATGGTTACTTGTTTGTATTTGCTAGTAACAAGTCTAGCAAAAAGCAGCAGTCAATTGTACAGCGGTATTATTAAGTAAAAATAGATTAAATCACCCCGTTTAAATTGTATTACTTTTTTTAACAATAAATAGCAATAGATATATATATCTATAGATATATAGATTATTATGAGTTTTTGATTTATAGTTTGTGTAAATGTTATGCTTGTTTAGCATACTAAGAAAAATAACTATGAGCCTCAATAATAAATGGATATAAATAAAAATAATCAAACTATATCCACAAAGTGTCAATAAAGTATAGAAGTTTCAAAACCCAGATGATGATTATCAGTAAAGTGATAGGCTAAAAATCTTCAGAAACCTACGGCAATAAAAGCAGTTCCTATTATCACATGTAAGCCGTGAAAACCAGTACCAAAGTAAAAACAAGAACCGTATGTGCTATCAGATAACGTGAAAGAAGAAACTGTGTATTCTAATCCTTGTAATACTGTAAATATTATTGCTAATACAATTGTGTACAACATTCCATGTAAACCTCCCTTTCTGTACCCTTGTATTAAACAATGATGAGCATAAGTAACTGTAAAACCGGATGATAACAATATCACTGTGTTAAGTAAAGGCAACTCAAAAGGATTAACAGAATCTATACCCCTGGGTGGTCATTGAGCCCCTACTTCAACAGCTGGTGAGAGAGCACTGTGAAAAAAAGTTCAAAAGATAGCCAGAAAAAATAAAGCTTCACTTACTATAAACAGACCTATTCCCATATTTAACCCTCTTTGTACTGCTAAAGTATGATTACCTAAATACGTCATGTTATCTCAATATATCACTATATTGCTTGGACTATACGTTTATTTATATACATGTAAATACCTAACATCTAGTCTCTGAAGATTCAAAATAATATATATATTACTTTGCTTTCCTGCTGATTCTCTTAAATTTATAATTAAATAGAAGAATTTCCAGCAATTTGTCAGGTTTAACGAGGGCACGTTAAGAAATATCTATCTTATATTACTTAGGATAATATAAATAGATTAAGCAGATATTATAAGACACATTAACACATTTATTAATATTATATCTACTGAGAAATAGCTAGTATTACCTCATCATTTAAATAATTTTATAAGTATGCTTTGTACATAGTCGCCATAAGGTAGATAAAATTAAATTATAAATTTAAATGACTAATATTTTTAATAATTAAAAACACTAGAGCTAATAAGACTAAATAAATTAATATTATGTCTAGGTAGTAATCTAACTGTAGTTGTTGTATACTAGTTGAACCTATTATATTATATTTATCAGTTGATTACGTTCAACTGTATTTATCAGTTTATTCTAATATATTGTATTTATCACTTGAATTATTAGATGCTCCTGATCCATTAACATTAAAACTGTTTTTAGGTTTTTGCATTGTTACAGTAGGATTGATTTTATCTATGTTAGCTATTACTTTGCCTTGATGCTCATGGGGTGTTAAGTTGTTTTAAATCATTTTATAGCCTATTAGTGAAGCAGCTCCCATACTGGTTCCTAATTTAGCTTTTAAGGGTAAACTAGAACTTTTAACAATTTTTGCGGCGGCAGTTATACCTGCTATGTATATACCTCAATCTATTAGTTTTTCTACTGCAGAATTTAAATTATCCTTCTTAATCTTTTCTACTTGTATACTACCTTTTGCAATTTATTCTAAATTTTCAATTGAGCATATTGTTTCAAAAGATAATAAGTTAGTTATACTAACTATATTTAAAAGATTAGAAAAATAACTGAAAATTATTGTTATTAATATAATAAAAATATATACTTAAAATATATAACTAAAATTAGATTCTATATTATCTGTACGTTTACTATACATGTTAGATTTTATATGTCTTATTTTATCTCTACCTTGTACGGTAAAATGTTGTTTGTTAATTATCATATTGTATGCTCTAACTCAATCTATATAATTTTTATTCTTAATACCATATAAAGGATATTTATTAAAATAATCAAGAAGTAGACCATTTTTATTTATTGATTCAACAGATACAGATAATATTATTTTATCTTTGATACCATCATAAGTTATTATATTACATGATAAAAATTTAGAGATAGCTATCATTATATCTATCATGCTATCACCATCTTTACCATAATAACGTTGATCTAGTCTATGTTTAATAGAAAAACTGTCACGAATGAATCTTTTTCTTGTGTCAGATTTTGGTTTAAATTTTGAAACTTTTATATAAAAACATCCAGTGAAACCAGCAAATCAGCTATTAGAATTTAAATCTGAATAGTATAATTAACTTTTAGGTATTTCCAACGAATATTTTTTATTCATAAACAATATAAGATCATATAATGCATTATTTTTAGGAGTTATAAGCTTCCAGTTTAATAAATAAGTTAATACCTTAAACATCATTTATTATATAACGTAATTTATTGTCAATAAATTGAAAATAACCTTTCCCATTTTATTATTTTTTTTAACTAATTTATACAAATTTAAATCTTTAATGTGGCAAGTAAATATAATCTTAGGGTTTAATATTGTATTTAATATAATATTTTCTTTATACGGCAAGTAAACACAGGCACCTCTTTCTAATAGTCCAGCTAAATAATATTCAAATTCGTATATGTTCTCCATTTTATTTACGTCTTCTCTATTTAATACATTGGCGTTATCATTGTTATTAATACCTAGTATTTTTATTATAAAATATCATAAGTTTATTTTAATTTTACCCTCGCCTATAATATCTCTAAATCAAAAAACCATGGATAATATTACAGATAATAAGCCCAAAAACACAAAATCTTGTGCAGCAAAAAACCCATGCATAGTAAGTACGCCTGAAGTAGTAAGCACTAAAAGAGAGATTGATGTATAAATAGGCCAAGGAGAAGGTGATACTAAATGAAACGGATGAACTTGAAAACTACTTCTTGTTGTTTGTGTCATATAACTAGTTCATTCTATATTTCTGTTTACTAGACGTACCTGGTGTTTCATACGCACAACAACTAGCTAAAATACATTAGATGACTTGTTTGTTTTTTATGCAAGGCGTAGATGATATTTCATTTGCACAACAAAGGCTAGGCTACATTATATAGTTTGTCTATTATTTGTTTTTGCGTACTAGGCATAGTTGGTGTTTTAAATGCCCAAGATACATTAAAATAAGTATTTGATAAGACCTGCAGGATTTGAACCTACACATTAATGATTAAAAGTCATACATTCTACCTATTGAACTAAGGTCTCTGTGTTTTATATACACAATAAAAATAAGTTAAACCTGCCATAATTAGCACTTTTTTTAGTGTGTGTTTACTATTTAAGGTGTAATTATTATATCTGGGTTTGGTTATTTGATTTAGAGATATTATAGGTGAAGCTGCTTATTTAGTTAGCTCACTTGTATAGGTAATAAACAAATAAAAAACATATAAATTATCATTAATATGCTTTTTATTTGTTTATTACTTTATTTATTTTTTTATCTGTCTAGGTTTTACCTATCTCAAGTTAGAAATTACATAAGAAAAGTTAAAGTCCGAAAGTTAAACATAAGGCATGGCTACTCGTACATAAACTAAGTAAAATATGCATCATTAACAACGTAAAAAAACATAATATGCTGGTGTATCATGTATTATATATATATTGTTTATATTATTGAGTTATTGATTTATTATTAGTAAATATTAAATTATAATACTATTTTTATATATTAATAATGATGACAAAACATACTGCTTAAAAGCATTGAAAAATTAATTAATCTTTTTGTTTTATAGTTATAACAATAGCACCAACCATAGCAAGTAGTAAAATAATAGAAGTTATTACTAATCATAAAGAACAGGTAGTATACATAATATTACCTATACTTGTGATATGTGTTGTTTCTGCCAAACTACCATCTCAAAACTTAGATGTTACATACAATATTTGATTAGTTTGATTATTACTAAAAAAATTAAAAAACGTAAAAAAATAATCACTTGTCTGATAGTTAATAGCTAAATCATTTAAATAAACATTAAAATCATATATAGATTCGTTTTTTAAACTAAAAACGTTTAAATAAAACGAATTAAGAGGTAATATTCCATAAACAGGCAAATTAAAAGAGATAACTATGATCAAAGCTAGTGGAATGCTACTACTACTATCACTTGAAAGCTCAGAAATCCTTACATTAATTAGCATTAATATGAATAAAAATAAAATGGATACAGCTCCAACATAAACCAACAGATAAGATAAACCTATAAAATTTAGACCCAAGATAAACAAATAGCATGCTATACTTATAAATAGACCAATTAAAAATAACACCGACACTATAGGGTTTTTGCTTATTATAACAAAAATAGCCGACAGTATAGATGTAAATGTAATCATAGATAGAAACTCGGTTCTATAACCATTGGTAAATGTTTCGTCGACTAATAATAAACCAAACATAATAATAAGATGTGTACACATATCTTAAAATAAAATTAAAACCTATAGGTGTTAAATATAACATCTATTTAATTATACATAAGTAAATGGTAGTTAGCTCTACATATTTTATAAAACATAGTAAACGTGTATAAGATTCGAACTTACAATCTTTGTGGCCGAAACACATTGCTTAACCAATTAAGCTAACACGTTTAAAGCGTAGATATATATATATATATATGTATGTATGTATGTATGTATAAATGTATAAATATACACCTACGTGTACTACAATAAAAGAATAAATTTTTATTATTTAATATATGCTGTTCTTGGTTTGACTGCTACCGTTGTTTACTTATAAGCTTATTTACTTGTTATATTAGTTTATATGCTTGGCAAAAGCAAAAAACGGACTAACTAAAGCTAAATTATATAAGTTTTTCTATTAAGTAACAATAAAACAAATTAAACATATGCAACCTTGTGTAAGTAAGTAAGTAAGTAATCAAAAAAACAGGTATGAGCTCAATGTTGATACTTAACACACAGTGAAGCAATAAAAAAAAATATTTAAATATATAAAGTTAAGATGTGGGTATGAACACTGTAAGCGTTACCTATAAAACCAAAGCCTTCGAAGTGAATCGAACACTTGTCAAGATATTAACAGTATCTCGCTCTACCGTTGAGCTACAAAGGCTAAATATCCTAGTATAAAACACAAAAATAGGCATATTGTTCTATAATAAAGCTATAATTAGCGTTTATATAGCGAATAATAGCTATTTTAAAGTATAATATAAGATCTCAAATATAAAATATACATATATTTTTTTTTGCGCTAAACCTTACTGTTAAATGCATAACTAGACACCAAAAAGCGATATACATGGCTATTATTCAAGTAGCCATGTAACAATATGGTATTTATTGGAAATATGCCTAGTGTTAAATTATCTATTAATTTTTTACTTTTTTTTGTCACATATTTATTATTGACGTTTTTTAGATTTTACTTGTTTATTATTTACTAGTACTGCCTACTAAACAAAAGCTAGATGTAAAACATGCCCATTATCAACAAGAGTTAATTATAAAAATAAACAATATAACATAAAAATACAATATAATAATAAAAAAAAAACAAATATCTAAAAAAAACTAAGAAATAATAGCCACATGATCCTTTACACCATAACAAAAAATTTGTAAGGTCTAACTAGCAAACATAAGTATTAATGCGGGGATAATAAGGTAAACACAAATTTACTAATTTGATTTAATTTAAATCAAATCGAATCAAGAACACTCGGATTCGAACTGAGAAAGAGAAGACTGAAGCTTCTTATTTTACCATTAAATTATATTCTTATCTTGATAGCCTTTTTATTTATAATGCGTATTTATAGTTTGATTCGATATTGCTTATAGTATTACTTATATACTTTTTTTTACTTATAGTTAAACCACCACTGTATATATTATACCTGCTGTTAATTAGGCTACTTACTTAGTAACTAGCTAAGGTTAAACGAAGAGGCAGTATGAGCTAAAGCTATAGCTAGTTTCTACTATAGCTTTATATAGTATCAGCTAAAGTTAATACATGTCATGAAACATGTTGTAACCGTTCCTTAAAACCTTAAAAAGGAGTTTGCGTAAATAATCAATTATACGAATAAAGCATAATAACAAAATAAGAGTAAAATTTAAATATCGAACTGGACTATTAACAAAAAGCTCATTGTTAAAGCAATTTTTCACTCAATTAATTGTATACTATAAAATAGGAAGAAAAGGAATTGAACCTTCGATAGCAAAAGCTATTAAGTTTACAGCTTAACCCGTTGTACCAACAAACGGCACCTTCCTTATATTTATTCATCACATTGATGATAGATATAATAAACTAGTAAAAATATAGTAGATACACAAACATCAAATGTTATCTAGTAACTTAATATATTTGAAGCCTGCGAGTCACATAAATAAGGCACAATTATAAATAAAAGTAAAAAAAAGCTTTCTGTATTTGGGGTGTTGCAAAAGAATAATAAACGAGATCATCTATTGATAATATGCTTATTAAGCAACGTCAGTGCTAATGATGCTACTTAATAAGCATATTACAATTTATAACAAAAACCAAATTTATTATACTTTCACAACCGGGGTGATTTTAATGTTAATTAAACCCGTGCAATTTCCACTACACGAACCGTATTTCGACTTAACACCAATTAAAGTAACGCACACGAAGACAAGATGCCTAAATTTCTGGACCAATTTGTCCAAATTTAAAATAAACAATAGCCAAACTTAATGCATATACTTTTTTCAGCGCCTGACGAGTGGTTAGTACCTATCTGAGATTAGATTCACCGTGCCGTACTTATACACGATTACTAGTAATTCCTGTTTCACGCAGTCGAGTTACAGACTGCAATCCATTAAATGTATATCCATTTTTGGGGGATTAGCTCAATTTCGCAATTTCACATCCTTTTGTTAGGCATATGTGGCACGTCTATAGCCCACAATATTAAGGCCATGATGACTTGTCTTAGTCCCTGTTATCATATCCAATATAGTGGAGAACTACTTTATATAAAAATAAAGCAAGGGTTTACGTTAATTTAATGGAACTAACCAAAATCTCACGACATTAACTGAAGACAGCCGTGCAGCACTTGTAAATATATCACCTTTTTTGTCTTATGTTTATTTTTTTTTCGCATTATTTATTGTTAGTAATGCAAAGAAAGAAAATAAAATAAAGCACTAATTTAAACAGGCATTTAAATAACCTATAAAATCAGTAAAAAATTTATATAAATATTCAAATTGTGGTAAGGTTTTTTGCGTGGTATCAAATTAAACGACATACTTCACTACTGGTTTCAGAAACGGTCTAATGATTTCAGTTCCGATGTTGCCAAGTTACTCTTGAGGTGGAATGCTTACACTTTCGTTTATAGAATAAATTGTTTATCTAATCTATGACATTCATCATTTTCTGCTTTGACTACTAGGGTATCTAGTTGAGATAGGTAGGCCCTCTCGAGCTTTCCCCCTCTAAGAACCGTACGTGCCACTTTCATGGCATACGGCTCAAACATTATCTATGATTATATATTATTTGTGTTGTTTTCATTCGTGACATTGTGTATACTTATTGCTTTATATGGGTGTATTATCTTTGTTATCTAAAAACGTAATTAGATAACAGATATCATTTTTGCTTGATATAATTAACCTATAAGTTGTTTTTATTACTTTATCTTTGTCCCGCTCTCTAGCAGGTCTTACATATACTTCGGGACCAAAGCACAACCTTCGCTTAATTATACCTAGTGCTTCCTTATCTGTATGTTAAATAGAAAAGTTACACTTGTTTTTGTTCAAATAAAAACAACCTTCTCCATTAATGAAACCAACTATTCAATTATCTATATATGAACTATTAAAGAGCTTTTCTATTCTGTCTTTTAAAAAAGAATAGTTTACTTTATCACTAATAAGAGATAAACGCTCATACATATAATTATTATATTGCTATAAGGTATTAAATTGTTTTACTTGATATATTAGTCCATGTTTTAATAAGTTATATCTTATAGTTTGGTTTCTCGTTATTAAAGGATACGGATCAAAAACATTTTCAATTAAGTATAATAAACCTGCTTTATCATTAACTGCTAAGCGTGAATCTGACTTATTAACATATTCATATATTGAACCCACACCTTGTAACTTAACTTGAACGTCTCTTAGTATAATTAAGTCTATTTTGTGTAAACACAGATGATAACAATAACCCACATTAAATTTACTAATATCTCTCGACTTTATAACCCTTTTTTTAGGGTATACTTGAAAATTACCTTCTGCATCTGTGAATCCTACGAATCAATGTAGCCATTTATTTAAATCTTTTATCATATTTTTTTCCATGTCCATAATTCTATAATGAGAGATTAGGTAAATGAGTATGCATTTCATCTAAATAATATAAATAAACCGTAAATAACATCTATACGCAAGTCAGCACTCTTTCAAGTTAGGAAACATCCTTATCAATTCCATTACAAAATTGCATTCGCTTTTTACGTTATCCTCTTACCTCTAATTGTTAGTTAACTTTACAGTAAACCCTGCGTACTAAAATATAAATATTATAATAGCTAATTATAGGCATTACCCTGTTTCTTAATAAAAACAAACTTCTTCCTTAGGTTCCAACTTTGCTCTGTTAATTATATGTTCATCTTCATTTAACCAAGGACACGCTAAATGCCTAATTAATTATACTTTTGGTGTAACTTATACACCAAGCGTAGAAATAGAGCTTTAATTACATTGATTTGATTTCTCTAACCGTAGAAGAAAGCCAATATTATAAGTATAGTAGCTATATAATACTTTCTCTAGAGCTTTATACAAAACAGTTACCTATAATGCATATCTAGATAGACTATTGTAAGATGAAATACAATGTACAATCAGATCCATTGGTATTAAGTATATAATACCTAGTAAGAGTTGTACAGTTTTTATTAAAACTTATCAGGTCGCACATCCTGTTCGCGACACAAAGCCTTCGTCCCTCAACGTCAGTTATCACACAAGGGGATGTTTTCACCTATACCTGTGCCATAATTTTTCTTTCGAAAAAAGGTATAACAGAATTTCATCTCTAAACCTACAGTACTTTAATACCCCCTCGTAAGTAACTCTAGCAAATTAGTTCCACAAAGGCTTTATTTGCCGTCTAGGTACCCTTTAAACCCATTAAAGATGAATAACACTAGTCTTTTACGTCTTACCGCGACTGCTGGCACGTATTTTGGTCAAGACTTGGGTAAAAAATGTCATTATCATAAATAGACCCAGAATTTTATTTGACATAATCAATCTTGCATCAACATATTGTTGATGCAATCAGCTTTCGCTATACATTCTTCCAAATTGCTGGTTCAGCCGTTAGGCCATTGACCAATATTCCTCACTGCTGTGATAATAATCGTGGGATTTCCTCAGTCCCACTGTGATCGATCAACCTCTCAGTTTCGACTACGTGTAAAAAGCTAGTTAAACAGTTACTTTAACTACTACTAAAACTACACGAGATACACGCATCTATGAGCGAAACCTTAGTTTCTTTATTACTATAAGGGATCTTTCTCCTTACTCTTAGGTAGCCGTGTTATCATATACTCACCTGTACACCACTACTTCGCTCATCTATTTTGAGCGAAATCGTTCGATTAGCATGTGTCAAGCATTTGGACAGTGTTCATTCAGAGCCATCATCAAGCTCAAATTGTTTTTATTTATAAAAATGCTTTATTGATTGTTATCTTATAAGATAACAATCAATAAAACAATAAATAGAAATATAAAAAAAAAGAAACACATAGTTTACGCTCGAATAGCGTAACATAAACTAAAATCTCTTTTGTGTGATATATAATTACATACCACCATTATAGTATGTTAACTATTACTTACCTCATAAATAAAATATATGCAATATATAATGTCTCGTTTATTTTAAGGCATAATATCACATCATTAATTTGTTTTGCCTTTAGGTTTATAACTAGTTTTTACTAGTATATATATGTATATATATATATAGCCAAAACTAGTATAGCTAACAAATAATAAATAATGCATACGCATATAATGAGTAATAATAAAATTTAATAGTTGCAAATATTTAATAGATAACTTTTACGGATACAAGTAAGCCGGTTCCTGTTATTGTTCATTACTCTAAATTAAGGCTAGATTTGGGATTGATATTTCAATTATTATACTAAACTAAGAAATATCATATATAATAAGTATATAGTTTATTTACTGTTAAAAACCAAAAATTTTATCTTTACATTTTTTTGATGTATAAATCTAATTAGCTATGGACTTCCCTGTGCATGCTAGCGCAAGCATTAAACAATGTGTATCACGAAATAATAATATTTTTTTTTCGATCATTAATAATACGAAATAAAGGTAACTCTAAAACTTTTTCAGTAAAATAAGGTAAATGTATTTTGCTATAAAGCACTATGTATATTTTTAATTCAAACATAGTGCCAACTACTGTTTACCGTTTTCCATCATAAGATATCTTGTAGTAATGTTTTTACTGAATAAGCTTAAAAAAAATAGTTAACAAGGTAAAATATAATCATATTTATATAAACATGATACCTATAAATACATAAAATATAAACCTAACTAAACATACATACATACATAACATACGTAGTAATATAGATATAAAAAGAATAATTAATTACAGAGTAATAATATATTTTTATTGTTGGAAAATAATTTTGTATATATAATACAAAAAAAATATAAAGATATAAAGATATATATATATCTCAAAAACGACTATAAATTTTTTAAACAAAACCGAGTTATGAATAAACGAACGAAATAGGGTAAAATATATTTTGAAAAAATATATATCATAAATGTAAGTAAAACAAGGGCGAATATCACTTGATTTAAAAAATAAAAAGGTACTAACTGTGGCATGTCATAAACAAGAATTATATGTTGGTGCTATCAGAAGATGTTTAGACATGATTACTGATTTCTGCAACGTAATCTAATTAAAGATAGGGTTAAATATGACAAAGAGATACTTTACGTAGCTAATACATGTAAAAAGCTATTATCTTATCTACTTAGATGATCATTTATAACAGCTGCGTAATAATGCTGTGGTAAATTGCCCACTTTTAAATTTGAGTTAATAGGCTATACACGCAATGCCTTAGATATTTAAAGCTTGGTCTGATACACCTACCTGTTTGTGTGGTCACTAACGTATTAGTAATAATATGTATGGTGCTACGGAGTGTTTTTTTTTAGTTGTTTGTTGTGAAATATACGTAAATTTAAACCTATCGAGATAGATATTAATTTTAGGTTGGATGTTCTAAGGCTATTTGCTAATAATAGCATGTTTATAACTAAAAAGCAAAAACGATAGCTAGATTATTTAATTTTTGAGGTTTAATTGGTTAATTGTACTAGAGAATATAACTTAAACATGAATAATTTTTTTATAATAATATTTGTATTTGTATTATTAATGTATTTTGTCATTATCACATATTAGTGTAAGTCTAGGGCGTCTTTAATATATGAAGAACTTAATACCACAAACACTTGTGCTTGTATAAAAGCTATTCCCAATTCTAAACCTGAAAATGCTATAATAAATGCTAAGGGTATTAAGCCAACAAAAAAATAAATAAATCCTGAAGTCATAATATTATATGCAAATCCACTTAATATGTTAAGCAGCATGTGGCCACTTAATATATTAGCTGCTAATCTTAACCCTAATGAAACATTTCTTGCTAAATATGAAATAAACTCTATTAATACCAGTAAAGGTAAAAGACCTAAAGGGCAACCTGCAGGTACAAATAAAGAAAAAAATTTTAAGTTATGTTTTGTAAAGCCTAATATAGTTGCTCCTAAAACTACTGTAAAACTAATAAAAAATGTTAAAATAAAATGGGAAGTAGATGCAAAACTATAAGGTACCATACCTATAAGGTTATTTACTAGAATAAACATAAACAGTATGTATATAAAAGGAAAGTATTTTTGTCCATTATCAGAGTTGATTTGATTTATAACTATATTTCGCATAGTAGCATAAATAGATTCTAAACTTAAGGATCAATCGTTAAGCATTATCTTGCTATTATTAATAGCTAATAAACTAAATGCTGTGCTAATGATAGCAGCGCTTGTTAAATAAAATCCAATATTAGCTAAAAATATATGTAAATAACCTAAAATAGGCGCATTTAAGCCTATAAGATTTCTAACTTCAAACTGATCAAGTGGACTTTTTACATTATATAAAACGGGTCTGTTAGTACTATTATTTATCATATTATCAGCCCCACGGGGCTGATAAGGTTCGTCATCACAGTTAGATTTATTTGTCTTTTTATTATGATTATTGTTATTATTATTTTTATTAAAATTCGTAAAGCGATGGTAAGATTTAACACAACGAGGTTTTACGTTTACATAAACAACTACACAATAAGTTAGACTATCCGTATACATGCTCATGTTTATATTCGTACTATGGTCTGTATTTGTAGCACATCGTGATAATTTATCAGTAAAAGAATTCATGTATATAGATAGGTCTTGGTCTAATAAGATTAAACTTATAACTAATATACTTACACCTACTAAGGCAAGTATACTTTTTCTAATAACATGAAAAGCATTTATACGTCAGCAACGATGACCACACTCAGTACAAACTCCATCCACAACTATTGACTCAACTCCCTTCATTAGACATATAGGGCATAATTCATATGCACAGTGTAATATTAAATGACCTATGTGGTTCATTAAGTATCCTCCTCCAAACAGAGCTAGTACCATATAAAACAATACATTATCTTGTAATTCTGTAGTACTTTCCATTTGCAAGTGTGCACTATTTTGGAAATATATGACTCAAGTATTAGGTGCATCACAATGCAAAGGTGATGCAACTAAAAAATCTGTAATAATAAATAAAAATAATATAATTAAGACTGTAAAATAGGATGGCGTTGACCCTGATAGAACTCAATTTTTAATTCCACGTTGTACTGTTGTAAGTTGGACTGCTGTAAACTGGACTGTTGCTGATACTGCTATTGCTGCAACTGCTGCTGCGCAAGTTAAAGCTAAACCTAAAGTTAGAACTAAAGCTAAGATCGAATTGGTGTTTAAATAGTTTGACATAATAATAAGATATTTAGGCGTTATAATAACATATATAGGCTTAAGTTTTTAACTGATAAACTTAACGGAAGATTATTTGCTATATAAAATAAACTAGGTAACTAAAGATATTAAAACAAAATGCTATGTGAATGAAAAACTATAAGTTGGCATAATTATCTGATTGTTTCTTTTAACCCTAGGTAAAATAAGCTAAACCTTGCAAAGCATGATTAATAAATAAGATAGCTGTATCTGTGTATACAAATATAGACTATTTTAAAATATCCTTAGTTATCTTATTTATTTGTAGTTATTGTTATTTTTGCTAACCAATTAATAGTTTAAAACACTACCTTGGTAACCATGTAGCATAGGAGATGTGGGCTATTACTCAAAGGGTTGAGTGAGAATTTTGGCACAATTACGCGCTCTGTATCAAATAATTAGTTTAAGGATAAATGTAATAATACATTGAACAGTTATGCTAAACAGACCAGATATAATTAACAAGAAAGCAGAAAACAAAATAATGTCTTGTTTTATTATTCACTTGTGGTGGTGAACAACATGTGAATAAGTGAACAATAGGTGAACAATAGGTGAGGAATAGGTGACTTGAACACCTATCGCATTGTGTTTAACAATTGCTCTACCAATTGAGCTAATACCTCTTATTGTTAATTTATATATCTAGTAATTTAGATAACAGATAAGGCATAAAGCTCTTATTGTTATTATTACTAAATACTATTATATTTTTTTAATTTAGGTTTTTTTATTATTAACATAAACAAACCTTATGCTACGTATAATAATAAAAATGCCATCATAAGAGCAAATAGTCCTGTAGCTTCTGAAAAAGCAAATCCTAAAATAGCGTAAGCAAACAGCTGTCCTCTTAGGGCAGGATTTCGTGCTACACCTAGTATTAATGCCCCAAAAACAACACCTATACCAACACCAGCCCCAATTAAACCTGTTGTAGCCATACCTGTACCTATAATTTTTGCTGCTTGTATCATGATTTATTTTTTAATGTGTGAATAGTATAACAAGAACAAGCTGCATAGTATATTTTTTTTGATAGATCGTACTATTTGTTCTATTTCCTCAAATTTCCTTAATCGTGTTATTACTTATTTGTTTTATTGACTTATGTAACTTATGTCTACATAGCAAGCTAAAAACTTGCACAACCTCAGCTAAACTTTAAGCAAAAAAACAAATAAATAAAAAAAAAGCACAAATTATATACTAATTGCAAAACAATTACTTATCTCGTATTAAAAAAGTACACGTCAGCTTAAATTTTAAATATCTCAAACTAATTAAACGGTAAAACCTGATAAATGAAATAACATGTTTAACAATGAAAAAATATATACTATATAACAGTAATTATATAACAATAACTACAAATAAATAACTATACTAGCTGTACGTTACTGGTATCTAATATAGATATATACTTTTGTATCAATACAGTATATTAAAAACAATAACTTAGTTTATACAAAAAAAGTAGCGTTAAGTTATTAATCGTTATTAAATATACATGCTTGTATCTGTAGATTTAATTGCAGCAAGCAAGTAAGCAAGCAATTAATAAAAAACGATAGTTAGTGTAAAAAAAAATATAACTTTATCTTATTTACTGTTATATCTTATTAGATGTAGCGGTACATCTAATAAGATATAATGCATATTGTTATGTAATATATATACTACCAAGATATGTTTTCATTTTTTTTATTAAAAAACCGATATGTATGATAGTTTACAATATTTGTACTATTATACAATAATTAAATAACTAACTATAACATACAACTATTATGGTTTATAAGGGTAAAAAACAGTGGCCATTTATTTTAAACAAATACAAAAAAAGCAATAATCTACAATAGATGCATATTACAGGGTATTAATTCAAAACTTATAATAATGCAAGGAAATAAAAAAATAAATGCCAAGATCAAAGGTAAAAGTATTGTTCAACAAAACGACATTAATTGATCGTAACGTATTCTAGGGAAAGAGGCTCTACCCCATATGAAAATAAATATCATTATACAAGATTTTAACCCTAAAATAAACCCGTATATCACTCCTTCTACGACAGGGTCGCATAGAAAGGTTTCATACACCGTATCTATTATATTAATATCTAAATAAGTATCAATCTCCTTAAATAAAGGAACGAGGGGTATGAAATTAAATAAGTAACCACCTAAAAAAAGTATACTTGTGAGTATACAAATAAGAACAATACTAGCATACTCAGCTAGAAAGAAGAAAACAAAAATAACTGCTGCGTGTTCTGTCATGAAACCACTAACTAACTCTGATTCCCTATGTAATGTATATAAAAATAATCTTAAATTTTTAGTTTATTTATAGTATTATTCACCTTAAACCAATATTGGTTTATATAAACAAGATATTAATTTAAATGTTTACCTATTATAATTATAGATATAGTTTAACATATCACTAATACAATATTAATTTTAAAAATTTTTTAGTTAAATAATTGTTTATATCATATATGCCTACTTCATATTGGTGTTTACTTATTGTACCGCTTATCTGTTAATCTGCTTTATAACAAATACAAATAATTCAACTCACCAGGGTTACATATCAAATTTAAAGTTTATTCCTTATGTGTTTTACCATGCATAAGTTAATTAGATTTATTATGTAATCTATTTAACATTATTAACTTAGCTTAGCTTAGCTTAGCTTAGCTTAGCTTAGTCAATATATATATAAGCTTCATAACTTGTAGCTATTTTAATAAACTTATATAAATTAGAATATGATTTGCCTACAGCTCTGTTAAAAATTTATTATTTAATACTAAGTTATAGTAAGTAAAGTACTCGTATATGCAAAGGTTAAGTTAAGTTAATATAAATCTTATTTTGATACAGCTTTTTGTAAAGCAACGCTAAAATTTTTATTAGCAAGATGTTCAACAAGTCTTAAACATAAATATTTTTTTATTTAGTTACTAGTTATATACCGTATATTGTTAACAGTATTTGCATAATAGTCTATACCTACTTTATTCCTTAAAATTTGAGTATATATACCTAAGACTGTTTAATTGTTTAAATTCTTAAAAGCTTAAAAATTTTTATAGGCTTAAAAGTAGCTAAATTGTTTATTAATTTAGGACAATAACTAGAAATAAAAGTATAATAGCCTCCCTATGTACGACTTGAAGACACCCTGTTTTATGATCGTTATATGCGGACAATATAGGTTTAAGACAAATACATTACTCTTACATTCACATGTAAGGTTGGACTATATCTTATTAAACACAATGTGGTATTGTGTTTAATGATTGCGTGTAGTCTCTGAGGATCCAACCATAATATATTAATATTTTTTGGTTTCCTGCGGATTGTTTTATATAATATAAAAATTTTCCAGCATATAGCAATCTTTTACGAGACCAAATCATATTGCTTTTTATTAAATAGCCTCGGCTAAATCAAAAGGAGCTCTATTCGTCTCTGCTATAGATCCTATAAAAAATATAATAAATATAGGTAACAGTGGTACAATATATCATATTGCTTTTTGAGATTCTATATTAGCAGTTAAACTAAGGCTACCAGACAATAGTATTACAAGTAAAATAGCTGAACTCAAGATCAATTCATAACTAATTAATTGAGCTGTACTTCTTAATGAACCTAAAAATGCATATTTAGAGTTAGCAGATCAACCTGCTAGTAATATACCATACGTAGATAAAGAAGAAACTGCTAACATATAGAGTATACCTAGGTTAAAATCTGATATTGCTAACCCGGGACCGAGTGGTACAACACAATAACCTAACAAAGAAAATATTAATGTTATAACTGGTCCAAGAAAAAAGAGAATTAAATTAGCCTGTGTTGGGGAAACATATTCTTTCAATAAAAGCTTTAAGGCGTCTGCAAATGCTTGTAAAAGACCATAATACCCCACTATGTTGGGGCCTAGCCTTCTCTGCATGCTTGCCATGGTCTTTCTTTCGGCAACCGTAACAAACGCTACAGTTAGTAATACAGGAACAGTTAATATTAAAACTTCTATTATAGAAATAAGTAAAGGTAAATGTAACATTTTTTTAGTAAAACAAAATGTTTAATCTTTTAGCTAATGCTTATCAAGCTTTCTTATTTTATTAAAAAGTGAAATATCATGCGCAAATAAACTGAGTAAAAAGCATTAGCTATAATTGTTATATCTGCTGTAAAAAGCTTTAGCTAATACTATATATAGCTTAGGTTTTAGCTTTGGTTAACACTATGTATAGTTTTGGTTTAGCTTTGGTTAAAATTACGTATAACTTTAGCTTTATACGAACTAGCCAGCAGTGAAATTTACAGCAGTTTAATTTGATATAACAGCGCATAGAAACTTTAGATGTGTTTCATTTAAAAAGATCATGTTAATAATAAAACGAATTTTTATATCAAATTAAACTTCTTTTTTAATATATAGTTTTATTTTGGTATAGTATTTATCTTACACTTATATACTAAATACAAATAAAGGTTTAAGATTAAAAATGCACAAATTATTAATTATTAATATTTATGAAATGAAATATGAACTAAATTCTTATCTAAGATTCGAACTTAGATCCAGATATTAGGAATATCCTACTCTACCATTGAGCTAATAAGAATATTATAATATTTATTATATCTACTTTTTAAGAAGATTAAGCTTGCTCTGTAAAAAGACGGCAACCTTTATACAATATTATGTCTATTATTATACATAGCTTATGCTACACAAAGCTGATACGTTTTGTAACATGATCATGCGCTACACGTAGTAATAAATATAAATAAATCAAATAAAACAATATTTTACATTTTTTATAAAACACTAATAAATATATATATATATATCTCTCAGTATACTTAATTGATTTATTAGAGATAAGGAGGAGTCGAACCTCTTGTGTAAGATCTGCAATCAAACCGTACCACCTTGTACAACATATCCCTTAATTTAACTTATTTATGATTGATGTGTGATATCTAAAGGTTTGTTTGGATAGCTGACACTTTTATAACACTATGTAACTAGTAAAGTTTTACTCGCTATATACTAGTAAAAACTTAATATATAATAATTATTTTAATTCTATTAATTATATAGAACTCAGCAAGTGGCTAAAAACAATAAATTCTCATCTAAGACTCGAACTTAGATACAAATATTAGAAGTATTCTGCTCTACCATTGAGCTAATAAGAATAATATTAATAGTAATAGTAATTGTGTACACAAGTAAATTACGTTTAGATAAATAAAAATGTACAAACCGAATATTATGTTAATGCCAACGTGGTATCAGCACTGCACTTATTAGTAATCTATTAAAACAATTAGCAACTCTGTCCGAATTTGCTCTTTTTATAATAACCCTTACCTATAATAAATGTTTTTTTTCTTTGCTTTAGCTGATAATACGTATAGTTCAGCTGACACATCATTTTTCAAATGAAGCTTTAGTTTATACTATGCAAAACAGTATAAAAAAATAAATATAGCAGGGCTAATAAAGCACCATGTGTTTTTTATTGTGCATCAGAAAAAACAAAATAATGTCTTGTTTTATTATTCACCTGTGGTGGTGAACAACATGTGAATAAGTGAACAATAGGTGAACAATAGGTGAGGAATAGGTGACTTGAACACCTATCGCATTGTGTTTAACAATTGCTCTACCAATTGAGCTAATACCTCTTATTGTTAACTTATATATCTAGTAATTTAGATAACAGATAAGGCATAAAGCTCTTATTGTTGTTATTACTAACAATATAAATAACAAAGTTATTTGTTGAATCAGGCGTCTTGGATGTACCCGATGAAACCAAAGTGGAAAAAACCAAAACTCGGCTATATCATTAATATGATTATTGTTCTCGTATTCATGATACAAATTTTTCTATAGAAACAGATTCAATAACAATAGGCATAGAGCTATGCAATATACCACATATCTCTGAACATTGACCATAAAACGTACCTTGTCTATTCATAAAAACAGAAGTTTGATTTAATCGCCCAGGATAAGCATCACATTTTATGCCTAATGCAGGACATGCTAAAGAATGTATAACATCAGCTCCTCCAACAATAAACCTAATATGAGTATGTTGTGGTAAAATAAGTCTATTATCTACTTCTAACATTCTAAGTGTACCATCTTGTAAATCGGACTCTGGCACTAAATATGAATCGAATTCAATAAACTCATCATCACTATTTAAAAAATCAGGATACTGATAACTTCAATATCATTGATGCCCCTCTGCCAATATAGCCATGGCTGGATCAATTACTTCATCCATTAAATATAATAACTTAAAAGATGGAAACGCGATTAAAATTAAGATTAAAGCCGGTGTAATAGTTCAGATCAATTCAATCAATGTACCATGACTTGAATATTTATATGAAATAGGTGATTTTGTAATAGTATATTTATTAACTATAGTTATTAACAATCATCCTACTCCAAACAAGATTATAACTAGATAAAACAAGATGTTATTATGTAATTCTACTAAAGCTTCCATTTGCGGTGAAGCACTATCTTGGAAATATATGCCTCAAGGTCTAGGCGCATCACAGTGTAAAGCTAGAACAGTTAAAAAACCTATATCTAGATACGAATCTAATAATATTACACCTAAAACTAATGTACTTATAGTTAAAAAAGTAATTATACTTGTTGTAATGCCATCAAAAGCATTTATACGTATGCGACAAGGGTGATTACATTTAGGGCAATGTTTACCGGATAAAACTCATGTTTCAACACCACGCTCTGCACATCTAGGGCATAATACACCCGGCATTTTATGTAATGTTAAATGACCTATATCTTGTATATATCAAAGAGGCTTTGATAAATGTGTTGCATTTATCTTAGAGTAAACCATATAGTCTTCATTAATTACAGCCTCTTTATCTATTATATATTCTGTTTCGGCTATTTCAATTAATGTGTTTTCAAATATACTTATTAAAGGTACTATTATTAAAAAATGTGCAAAATATACAACTGTAGATATTTGTCCTAATTCTATAAAAGGGGATTCTACATGTTTAGCACCTAATTCCATTAAGATTAAAAAATTACCAACAAATATAGAAAAAGCTACTTTACTTAGAGGTTTAAATTGTATACCTCTAGATGCAGATAGATCAGTGAATGGCATAACCAATAATAATAATATAGCAGAAAACATAGCAATTACACCTAACAGTTTATTAGGTATAGACCTAAGTATAGCATAAAATGGTAAAAGATCAATTTTAGATTAACATGTGATTTAATATTTTCCGCTATAAGCTTAAAAAAATAATCAAATAAAGAGTGAGGGCTTTATACTAATTTATATAACATTGTATTAACAAAACACAGGCTAGTTAATAACCTTATATTATCCATACTTTATTTGAAAACATAAATACGAGGTTTACTATGTCTATTATAATGTATTAAGCACCTCAAGTTAAATTTATCTTGTATAACAAACATAAGTTTATCTGAATCTTGGTTAGAAAAAGCATAAACACTAGGATGTAAGCCATCACCATGACAACTCTTGTAGAGGTTAAACCACCTTTTTCAAGATATATCTACCTTTATATGGTCTCATTTGATTACGCTTAAAATAAATTTATATTGTATTATGTTCTACGCTTAAAGCTCTAGCTGCTGCATGAACAAAAGTGTAATTACTTATAGTGTTTAATTATAAATCAGTAACTACTATTTTAATCGAATTAGGATGATTTATATAATTAGAATTATAATTAAAAATAAATAAGTTAGAATCTATCCTATATATACATTTAAAAGACTTTGAACTTACAATATATTTTTTAAAAATGGTCTTATTTGTATTAAGACTTTTAGCTGCATCAGTTAAATAAATAAATACGTTAAGTTAGTAACCTTAACCTTAAGTGATTTACTTGTATTCAACTTAACAAGATTTTTGTTTATCTTAACTAAACTCTCTTTAGTGTGTTTATAACCTAAGGATGAATAAGCTGACTTTAAAACATAGTATTATGAGGTAAAATAATCCATATAGTTTTGCTCTTTTTTAGCTATATATATATATATCTTAAGAATATTCCAATATTATATGGAGAATCCATATTTTAAGAGAGCTTTATTAATAACCACACTGTTATGGGTAAGATGTGTAATCTAAGTAGGGTTAAAATAATTTATTAATCTTCTACTTAAATTAACACTACTACCGGTATAAGACTAATTAGTATCTAAATGAGTACCGTGATACATACCAGATTTACCTTCGTTATTTGTAATGAAATTCCTTCTATTAAAGTATGCATCCTTATATGTTACAACTGTAATAAATGTTAAACAGTTAGGATCATTTAATAACATTCAAATATTTAAAAATAACCAAGTTATACCCGGTAGCTATCCACTTTATTAGATGAGTGTATTGAAAAGGCTAGCCCTCTAGCAGTCAAAAGATTATGGATAGTTTCTGACACCTTATTTACATTTAAAAGATAAAACATTTCTCTATGTACATTGAAACAGGCAAGTTGCATATTTGTAAAAAATATAGCACTAAATGTTATGTTGGTTTTATTATCTCTAACTATTCTAGATTGAGGTGTATAACCATTAACACAATTTAAAAAAGTAAAATACATAATTAAAGTACTCTATATGTTGTATGCTAGTTTGAGCATACACCAGTTTAGAGTTACCAGTACAGGATATTTTTACTATGTGTGCGACACCAAGTATAGTACCAAATAGTATATCTTTTATTTATTCTAGTATAATCAAAACTCTATGAGATATAGATAAACGTGTAATGCCTTTTGTGGCTAGAGCTGCGTACAATGCAGAACTAGAGCCTAAAACAAAACTAAATTAACCATGTTAATTTTATAAATACGTAAAATATTTATATTTATTGTATTACTACAATATTTGGACTATCTCTTCATTTTTAATATTAAAATTTTAAAAAGTCTCGCATATAGTCTCTGAGGATCCTAGCAGGTTAATGGCACAACATACCAGTGCGGTACGAATAAGCCAGGTCATCAGCAGGTTTCCTGCTGATTGTCCTAACCATAATTACGTAAAAGTAATAACAAGTTTGGGGTTTTCCAGCAAATAGCGAGATTAAGTGACATCTTTTATTTATCACTCAGGTACAATAGCAGGGGGAGTTTGCATAGGGTTAGCCATTACATAATTTTCACTGTCTCCTAATAAATTAGGCATGAAAAACACAAATAAAGATAAAACTAATATAAAAATAAATATAGTAATTAAATCTTTAAATATAAAATAAGGGGCGAATGGTAATCTATCATAATTAGCTGAAGCACCCAAAGGATTACCTGAACCTGCTTTTTCATGCAATACAATTAAATGCATTAAAACTAAAGCAGCTAATATAAAAGGTAAAACAAAATGTAATGCGAAAAATCTATTTAATGTAGCATTATTTACTGAACAAAATTGTTGATAGCCCCGTTTTTATTTTTTTTATACCTTATCACTTGTTATTGCAATAATATATATAATAAAGAATAAACTCTCGCTATACTCAATATATTTCTATATTGTTCGGACTATATCATAATCTTATATACTTTAGTATATTTTTGGTATGTTGATTTTTTCAGCGTATCTAGAAAGAAGACGAAGCTTTTTTATTCAAAGTAAGTATTGAAGTTTTTTATTACCCAATAATTTAACAGGCGATTTATCTATAAATTTAATAACATTCTCTATAGATCTAACACCTGTAACTTTCAATCTAGAATTATTAGTTTTGTCTATATAAATGTTAGGTGTTAAAGATAAGTATTTGCGAATGGCTGAGATTAGTATATAGCGGTTAGTTTGACTAATTTAAAAACTGGCTACAAAATAATCGTTATTGTTACTTAGTTTATAAACACTAAAACAACCTTCAGCTTCAATAAACCCAACTAATCATGCTGAAAAATAGGGTGCGTTTAATGTATACTCAAGAGAATTTATAGGTTAAATCGGGCGAGTGTAATTAGCTATATCATTATACAACACTATATTAGATAAAAGTACAAATTTTAACCTAAGGTAATCATGTTGCTTATTGGAAAGAAGGGGGTATTTATCAAATGATCTTTTTTTATTACTCTTAAATATACCATTTTTATCTTTTCTCTTTTTCTGAATACTACAACACCAACACCAACACCAACACCAACACCCAATATATTTTTTATTTTATACACAAGTTGTACATATCTAATGCTCAATTCTATGCCGACTTCACACTTAAAATACTTTCCTTTCTGTGTTACAGTAAAATACCCATCACCTTCAAATAAACCAAGAATATACGCATGATTAAGATTTTCTGCGTTTAGTCTCTGAGAAGCTTCGACAGTTGATGTATGTCTAACCCCTGCTGGTTGTCCCCATGCCTTTGGCTTTTTAACGAAAATGTAAACACAATCGTATCCAAAAACTGATATAGGGGATATTCTAGCATTAAGCAGAATTTGCTGAACAACATCACTGCTGTTAGGCTCTTCCAATAATAATTGATTAAAGCCACCTCAGATAAACTCAACTATATCTTGTCCAACTCAAGGGATGGCACTCATAAGGCTAGTTATAACTGTAGCCAAATCTGTAATTTGCTTATACACGTTTAGCTTTTTATGTTTAATACAAGCAAACCATACGCAACATATATATTAATAGACATAGTGTTAATTTAATATATTATAATGCTTTATGTTTCATTACATAGTAATTATGTAATGAAAAAAGATTCCGACTGTACATTAAGAAGCATTTCAGCCACCCACCAGTGAACCAGTCTGTAGCGATATATTACTATACCGATGGTCTTTATGCTAAACGAACATAGTTGACCGTTTTCACTAGCATTGCCACATAAAATTTAAGTATATATTACTTTATTTATGTGACTATGCAAAATATTCAATGTTAAATAAGTATAAAAACAAGTAAAAACTAGCTCTTACCCTGTTAATATAAATAAAGGAGGTAATATACTTTCAAAAAAAATGTAAAGCAATAAGATATCAAGTACTAAAAACACGCACAATAGTAATGTTTTTAATAACAGGATTATTATATATAAGAAATTAAGTTATTAATCTACATCTTGCCCAGATTGATTTTTTGCCATATGTTGAAATAAATTATGTACATAGTCCGAATGAGCAGTATTCAGCAGTGTTCAAATGTGAGGATGCTGTATATTTGAGGTAGATTCTACTCCTAACTCTCTTAAAACACCTACACCTCGAGCTACATCTAGTTTATATATATGGTGTAAATAGTTTATTAAGCCATCATGGCCAGCGTTATGATTAATGTTAAAAAACTCCCGGGCAGGTATATTGTAACCTAAAAGTACGAAACCTTTATAATTAGGAATCTTATACTCGTCTAATAAACTTACATATGTGTGAAACTCAAAAAAGGCAATCTTACCTACTTTCATGGCTATAACAAAGACAGAACAATTACCACTGGCAGAGTCAACAGCTTCAAATGTTGTATCATATAATTGGTCCATAATATCATTAAAGTTAGAATTAATTAAATTTTTGATCTCCACAAATAAAGGAGGTACTAACTCATCATCGGTTAGCTTTTCAACAGTAAAATCAGGTCTCCTGTTAGAGCCTTCCTGTCTCTGTTCAGGTGTGCTAATACATATACGATGAGGGAAATAATTATTTATAAGACCAGATGCAGCTGTTCCAGTCCTATATTCATTCGTATTACCTTAATATACTCTGTGCAAAGCTTTCATTATAGGAGGTATCTGTGTATATTTCATATATCTATAAAAAAATAATATTTACCGCATAACATTTAGTACTGATGTTGATTAGTTTGATCCTGTATCCTGTTTCCGTTACCCAGGACTCTAGTATATGCTTTTGCATTTGATATTTATAACTGTATAAATTGAAAATTTTATACTAATATATTCGGTTTACGTATATATATTTCCATATATTGATAAGATTATATCTGCTCATTTTATTTTGAATATTGTGCATATAGGGCTATTTTATTGGCCACCCCATAAACTCATTTGCCCATAAGGCAATACATACAAGCATACTTAATATAAACTGTAAGTTATTTATAAAAAGCTAGAACTACTTTAGCTTCGTTCTATTAGTTTTTGATAACTAAATACCCCGACTGTGCATTAAGCATCATTACAGATACCCGTCAGTGACCCAGTCTGTCGCGGTCATTATGATAACCGACGATCTCTAACTTAATAATAGATCAAAATATAGTTAATTTTACACTATAAAACAATATTAAAAGCTTTTTGATCGTTTCACTAATATCGCCTAAGAAAAACGTTTCTTAAATATCCCTGTCGGGCTATTCCACTTTAATTTTTATTTATTTCATAAAATTGCATAAAAATTCATACTCATGGGACTATGGTTTAGCTTAAACAATTATTGAATAAACAACAATTAAATATGTAGAAAAAAACAACTAAGTAAACAAGAAATAAAGGCAAATAGGGTTTACAGTTTAATTTTATATTGTTCAAAGTTTAACTTTTCAACGCCTTTTTAATATTTCCTTAGGTATGTTTATAGCTCTTGATATAGCTTTTTACACTACACCTAAGTGATTCAACTCCCGCCGTAATGCTAGGACACTCGTCATATACAGTTCTATTTAAATTATAGACTATAAAGGGTTTAGAGGACTTTTTCATATTGGCTAGGCTCTGCCTGGAGTATATAGGTTTTTACATATTATAGCTGCTTTTATCATTGCCTTGTGTTGCTCGCTCATAACTTTACCCCTATTTGAGTCACCTGTTTTTAAACGACGTTATGAATTGTAATTTTCTTACATCTGTATTATAGTTATCTCGCTATGTTTGTATACGATAGGATTTCCAGCTTCAGTCACTATATTATAATCAGGTAATAAAGATTTAAGATAATAGTGTTATGGCTTTAGCCGCTCCTTATTGTTTTCTTTAGTGACAACTTTAGGGAACAGATGTAATATCATAAAAGCAAAATTATCTGTTTTATACTTTTTTACTGCAGCTTTAACTATTTTGCTGCCAGTAAAATTGAATTAATGCTTACGAAATCTAGCATTAAACTTGTTTGTAAAAGCAGATCCTACATAATAGCTCAAATTAATTTTGTTTAAAATTAAGTATACACCAGCAATATTGTTACTATCGTTCAGCATTTTATATTGAGTTAATTTTTCATTAAAATTTTCATATACATAAACAGGTATATGGTTATTTTTGCTCTAAAAAAAAGTCTGTAACGTGTTTATAATATTCTTATTTGCAATTATTATCCAATCCCTTTGGTTTTATACATAGTGACCTATAAAAGGTAGAAAAACGCTTAGTACCTTTACCAGATAATATGATATTTATATGAGCAGTTATAAATACCGGATTAATATCTCGTTTATAGTTTACTTGTTTTCATAACTGTTTGTTGTTATTATTTATATTGTTGTTAATATCATTGCTTTTGTTTAATTTATACCATTTTGGGCTATTTAAAAAACCCAGGAAGGCTGTCTAAGTTTCGACTAACTATATCCATGTAACATCTGTATAGCGTCCCTCTACTTTATCAATATATTAGTTACCGATACTAGCCAATGTGTTTGTAATATATTTCAATTAAAGGTTTAATTAACTTTAAAGTTAGAAACTTCCGACTGTACATTAGATATCATTCCAGATACCCACACGTGACCCAGTCTGTAGCGATTTTGTATTAAACCGACGGTCTTTACTTAGATGTAAAGTATTTAACCGTTTTCACGAGTGTAGCCAGATAGTAACAATATACTATCCTATAGCCCTGTCAGGTTATACTACTTAAATCCATGTATAATCTTTATACATAACTGTGTTTTTAAATACATATTACATTTAGTATGCTTATAAGTAGGACTTTGATTTTTAATATCATGTTTAATTAAAAAGCATAACCAGCAAATTTATACCTCATTTCTTTAATAATATAAGGTTTAACTATTGTCACTAAGCTAGACATAGATTGTTTTCAGATATTAACCCTTCACTGATTAACTGTCCCTGTTTTCACAACCGTACATTTAAGATTAAATTTATTACTTAAAATTTTACATAACATCTCACATTCTTGAAGCGTAAAACTGTTAGTTGCTAATGAGATTCCTTGTTTAATTTGCCTAGAACCATCCTGCATTATTCAATGGGCTAAACCTGCGGGTGTTATATATTCACCTATTCAACAAGGAACTCTTTTTACGGTAACACCATTAAAATTATAATAAAAAGAATCGTATATCCAAACAAAAGACGTAAAGGTAAATAAACTTAATCTATAATTAAATCTTGCAGCCGTTTTATCAGGGTTTATATCTGCAATTGCTTTTGACTTTTTTACTAAACTAGGTGTTACATTTGAACAGTAACCTAATTGGTTAAACAATAATGTAAGGTGATGAATATATGCAGCATTATTAATTGCTTGTTCTATATTAAATCTTATGCTTGGTGAAACTTGACCCTTAATTTTATCAGCTCACCAGTCCCCTAATAGACCACATACTAATATTGATAAAACATCTTTATTATGGGGACCTATTCTATATAAGGCTTTAGTTCTAGCTTTACTAAAATGGGATATATTAATATTTTCTTGCTCTTTTTTTTTCATTTTTGATGACAAAATATAAAATAAGGTAACAAGATCTTGTGAAATGTTATGCCTGTTTACTTTAACATGAGAAATTAACATTCAATTTGGCCACAAAATTTTAATAGCCATCATTAGAATAAATATAACAGTACCTATAGTTCAAACTAATGTTCTAGGAGCTTTATATGATCCATAGTATAATCCTCTACCTATATGTAAATAAACTATAAAAAAAAATGCGGATGCTGTGTTTGAATGTAAATATCGTATTAATCATCCATTATTAACGTCACGCATAATATGTTCTACCGAATCAAATGCCTCTAAAACATTAGAATTGTAGTGCATTGCTAATGTTACCCCTGTGATTATTTGTATCACTAAAGAAAAGCCTAGCAAAGAACCGAAGTTTCATAAAAAACTTAAATTAGATGGCTGTGGTGAATCTATTAGATATGAATTAACCAACTTAAATAAAGGATGACTTTTGAATATTCTCATTTAAATTATATATATATATTATAATTTTATTTATAAAAATGAACGGACCTATAAAACAAAGATGGTTATTATGGGTTTTATTATTTTCATGCATTAAATATTAAAAACAAAAATTAATAAACCCACAAAATTAATTTTGTGGGTTTGTTGTATTAGTGCATTATGCAATAATATCTAATCTGCTTTGTGCAAAAAATAACCTAAAAATACTTTTTTACTTTTATGTTTACTTAATATATAATAGTAAATATTAAAAAAAATTTTTTTTCACATAATTTAGGTATAATGTATCGCACTGTTTATTTCAGTTTTCGTTTTATATGAGTTATTTACGACACATCTCCGCATTTTACAAAACGGCTCAGACTATTTCATCATCTTTAACAACTTTATATCTTTAACGCAAGGAATCTAAGATAACAAATGTATAAATGGCCCAATTTTAGGTGTAAATACCAACATAGGTATTACAACTTTTTAAAGTTTTTATTTATCTTATCTATGATATTTCATAGATTATATTTTCATTTTAAGTTTTAGAAGTTATTATGTTTAGCTTTAGCTTAAACAATAAAATTTATCAAATATAGAGGCGTGAAAGGTACAGCAATCAGATTTACAGTAGTAGTAGAAAACGCTTAGTGTTTATTGCATTTGTGTTTGGTATTTAATTAATAATATTTAATTAACGTAGCATAGTTATAAAAACACAAATACAATAAAAGTACATAGCAAACTACTATATAAACAACCAAGTGTACTATTAGATTCAAACATATATAGATATAAACATACTAGGTCTAAACTATATATTGCATATATGTATGCATAGGAGTCAATAGGGACTACTTGATCAAAAACTACTGATTCATACTTTTACACCGTAAGATCCAATTCGTGAACAAGATGTAACTTTGGTGTGTTGCAAGTTAGATTTTGCAAACCCTCTTAAGGTAACTGAGGATAAACCTTTATAAGAAGAATTCATGTCTTTTATATTACCTTTATACCTAAGTTTAAATATAGATTTACCAGAAGTAGTACGCCTACTCAATCTACCCGCGACTTCAATCCTTATACCTGTTACGTCTACGTTTTTAATTGTTTTTAATACATTTATCTGCCTATTTCGCACATAATTATCTTGTTCTAATTTACTTAGGGGGGCCATAAGAGTACTATATGGGTTAATAGAATAAAACACCTCGTTGCACAAGTGATTTTCACCGCTAGCTCACTTAAAAGTTTTATAATTTTTAAACTCGTTAACACTGTTTGTATGTACTGTAGATAACAGTAAATCTACTCCATCCTTATGTTTAGGCAATTTAATATTAGCCTCTGTTACTATTTTGCTTGTGTTGCCGTTCATATTTGTTATTGCTTTCATTGCTTCAGATGCTAAACTTGCTTTATTACTGGGCATTTCAATCGACCCGTTTATATTAATTTGTTTTGTTGATGCTATAAAATCTTGAAGCTTATTAGTACTATATAATTCTAATTTTTGATTATTACTTATAGTTAGCTTTAAATGCTTATCTTTAGTAAAATTTTTTACTGTTATGTTTTGCAACCTTTTGCTTCGATTGTATATATCATTGTATACAGCTAATTTGTTCATATCCGGTACTGTGAACATCGATAATGACTTATCTAACACTTTTATTATATTATTATTTCTATTTTTCAATTTTGTTAGTAAAGTTTCTGAAAAAACAAAACTGTTAAGGTATAAATACTTAAGATCAACAAGATTAATTTGGATATTTTTATTGTAGATTTTTTTTACCTGATCTATCAGGGGTTGTATAAACCTTTGGTCAAATTTAGACTGATTAAAATATATTAACTGTTTTATATATACAGATAACATTTCTTCGCGTAAAGATTTAACAGCGTAATACTTAAAAAAATAATAAGTCATTGTAGCACGATTATATGTGTTATCAGCAATTAAACTTACACTTTTATCTAGGTATGTTGAAATTTCGGCAGCTATTTCTTGATTATTTGCATGATTGTTTACTGTAATGCTCTTTTTTTGCTCAAATATTTTGGTATACAACATCAGCATGTGTAAACCTTTGTTTTTAATTTTATTAAGTTTTAAGTTAGAAGGTCAAGCTCCAGAACTAGGCTGGAGTAAAATTTTTTTCAAGTAATTAGGTAAAACATTATCCATTACATCTAAAGAAGTTATTTTTTTTAGTTTATTAAGATAATACTTTTTTTGTCTATTATAAGTATATATGGTAATGTTGATTTGGTCACTCGTGTGTTTCAACTCAGGTTTACTAGCTAAAATTCTGTTTGTAGACAGTCTTCTAGCTTTAATACGTAAACGACGAGATTTCGTTCTTTTTTCTAGCTTTCAGCTGTAAAGATTAAAATAACTTTTTATTAGCTTAAAAAGGGTTTTATTAAGACTAGGCAAAACTTTAAGCATATTCATATTGAATGTATAGATACTATTGTACCATTCATTGATAAAAGGAGTATAGTGTCGCGGTTTATATATGTAATTATTAGCTTTAACGTCGGTGTGGTGTGTTTGTTTGTAATTATTCATATGTGCATGTGTTATATCATTTGTTATGATATTATTTGTTATTATATATTTGTTTATTGGAGCATATTTAGCGTTAGCTTTAGTTTGCGCAGCAGCTGCAATAGCAACAACAGCAGTATCAGCTATGTGTGGTTTTTTATCAATATTACGTACCAAGCCTGCTGAGTCATTAAAATACTTATTATTATTTAATTTCCTTTTTAACAACTTAGTATTGTTACAAAAACCAAGATCGGGTTGTAATACACCTCTTTGTGTTTTGTCTATGTTATCTTTGTTAAGATTGGCTACTTTTTTATCTTTATTTTCAAATAAAAACTTACCAGATTTATTGTTAACTCTACTCACTCCACTCTTCCTGTTGTTATCATTGTTGTTTGTTTGTTTCATATTATCTACTATATCATTATTTATTTAAATTATATAATAACATGTATACTAATAAATAAAATAGCTATTATATAATATTAAAAAGGACACAATTAGCCTTATAGCTCTATTTGTATAACATGTATACTGCCCTATGCTTAACATTTAAGTTTATTTATGACCCTTATTATTTTTATATAAAACACGCAGATATTGTTAGTTTATTGACAAATGTAACATACTTTTTTGCTTATGTTTTATATAAGCAAGCTAAAGTAATTTACAACTTTAAGCTAAAGCTAAATAAAAAAGCCAAGCATCCAAAAATAAATGAAAAATTAAATATAAAAAAAAAGATAATAACAAAAATTAATAGGTTAAGTTTATATAATTAATTAAAAAATTAATTGTCATACGGATATTAATTTATCATAAGAAGACGAATATTGCTTTTATTTATTTTTATATCTGTTTAGATATTATATCTGTTTAGATATCATTTGCTATAAAAATTAAAAAAACCAATATGCCTCATCTATATTATAAAAAAAATAATTAATATCATTATAATAATTACTAACTAAACTAGTAAATAGTATTAATACGATATTACCTAAAAAGTATAAAAAGTTTAAAGATGCTGAGCATCGTTGGAAGGTTATTGCTAGCAATACTCACCTTCTAGTCGTTGAACGTTTTCACTAAATATAAAATTTTTTATATCTAAACCATTAGATATAAAAAATTTTATAAAGCTTTAATGAATATCGCTTCAAATATGCTTATGTCTAATAAGGGTTCTTTGAAATTTGCTCAGTGTTTACCTATGATTACTTAAACATAGGAGGACTAATGTCAATCCTTATTATTTATCTTTTGCAAGATAGTGTGTATAACACACAATATAGTATATTAACTATTATATATACTGTTTAATAGTTAAACATATAACCAAGAATAAAGCTAAGGTTTTACGGTTAACTACTTAATGCACAACGTATATACTTGTTTCCTATGTGTAAACAATATAATTAAAAAAGCATGCGTTATAAACAAATATACGAGATATATTATTGCATATATATATAAGTTTACTTGCAAAGTTATTAACTGAATAAAAATGTATGTTTTTTCGTAAATGTTAATAATAAAAAGGGGATAAATAAATTAAAGTTGCTACAGAGTAATGTAAACCGTCCAAGACGGGTGCAGGGTATATACCTAGAATTACTGTAAACAAAACCAATGTGAGTAAAATGTAGAATTCACGTTTATTAAGATCAGATATATTTACACTGAAAAATTTTGAATATGACCCAGAAAAAGCTATTCTGTTAAACATGTATATAGTATAGGCAGCGGAAAACACTATAGAGGAACTTGCTAGAGCTCCCAATACTGTTGATTTTTGAAACGCACCATATAATGATAAAAATTCACCTACAAAGTTGAAAGTAAGAGGAACACCACAATTAGCCAAACACAATATAAACAACACAATAGAAAATAAAGGCATTAATTGGGCAATACCCCTGTAATATGTTATTAATCTAGTAGAAGATCTATCGTATAAAACGCCACCTACACAAATAAATAAGCCAGAAGATACAAAACCGTGAGCTAAACCTAATGTTATTCCACCTTCTATACCTTGTATTGTATTACTGAAAACACCCATAAGGTAAACTGCAGCATGTGATACGGAGGAGTAAGCTATAAGCTCTTTTACGTCTATTGTTCTTAATGTGCTTATACTAGCATATATTATGGTAATAACTCCAATCAAATATATGAGAAAAGTGTAATTTAAATAAGCTTTTGGTAATAAAGGTAATATTAATCTAAGTATACCATATAAGCTTAGTTTAAGTACTATACCTGCTAATATTATACTACCGCTTAATGGTGATTCAACATGAGCCTTTAATAGTCAAGTATTTAAAAAGATTACAGGTGTTTTAACTGCAAAAGCTATAAAAATACCACAAAATAAAAAAAACTGAGTGTAATAGTTTAAATTAGTTTTATATAAAGCATCAAAATCAGTGGTACCAATTAAGGAGGACATTGTAACTATAGATAACAATAGAAATAAAGAACCCAGAAGAGTATATAAAAACAAGTAAAAACTAGCTCTTACCCTATTGCTTGAACCGTAAGACCCTATTAATATAAATAAAGGAGGTAATATACTTTCAAAAAAAATGTAAAACAATAAGATATCAAGTACTAAAAACACGCACAATAGTAATGTTTCTAGTAACAGGATTGTTATAAGAAACGACCTTATATTATGAGAGATAGATGTCCAATTAGATAATAATGCAATAGGCATTATTATTGTTGTTAACAACACAAAGTATATAGACAAACCATCAACACCTAAATATAAGCTAAAAGAATTTATTTCGTGATACTCTTGTACAAATTGGAATTGATTACTAGTGAAATCAAAAAGAGCAAATAACATTAAAGACAGAAACAAAGTTAACATTGATGTTTTTAGTGCTGTAGATTTAAGAGATTTATTACTCCAGTAATAAATTTTTGCATGATTCGCATCTCCTTCAAGTTTTTGTTCGCTTAACATCATATTAATATTAAATTTATTAATAGTAGCATGCTTCACATGTTGGGGCTTCCTAATTATTTGTAGATTTAACTTGTTTACTACTTGCTTTGCATAAGCTAACAAGTTAGCAAGCGAAAGCATATAAGAATTGGAGTTATTACTATCATTAACTATGGAGTCCTGTTCTATGTTTGCGTGTTTGTCTTTATCATTACTTATATTTGCGTATGGATAGTACGTTAATGTGGAAATTATAAGTGCACCAGCTAAAGGTATCAATAACATTAGAATTATTATCACACAAGATTAAATAAAATACTTACCACAAAATACTATTATTACTGAAATTTTTAATTATAGAATATTTAGCGAGTAATTATTATTATTAAAAACCCTAAAATCTTAATACTAACAAGTTAATAATACAAATATATACCACTAACAATTAATTTGTTAAATGTGAAACTATACTGATGTGTACACAGATACCTAAGCAATTTAAACGTAATATAATATGACTTAATAAACCATACTAATTTCGTGCTTCTGTATCTTAAATACCAGAGGTATAGGAACAGGAACTTGTTAATTAGAAAATGTAACAACAAATAAAGCCTAAAAATATACCTTAGTCAAATTAAGAAGTAAACAAATAAGATGAAATACATTAAAAAAGTATATATAGATGTGATACCATATAATTAAGACACTTAAGAATTAGATTTAAGATACCAAGTAATAATATTATTTTAATTACGTTATATGTCATAATAATTAAAGCTGCAAACAGCAATATTGCTTAGTATTTATCAGTATAGTATAGTATAGTATAGTGTAGTATAGTGTAGTGTAGTATAGTATAGCCAACTACACATAAGGGATAGGTGAGTTGAACACCTAGCCTTTCGTGTGTAAAACGATTACTCTACCATTGAGCTAACCCCTTTTTATCGTATCTTATGTATTATTTATCTTTAAAACAGGTTTTAGGCCTATTTTCAAGTTTTTAAAAAACACTTTATTTACCGCAGTTTTCCTTAAAACTTAGGGTTATTATATTTTCTTATACTCTGCAATCACAAAATAAGAACATACGGATTTAAATTGTAGACTAGTAGTCTGCTTTATTGGTTATAGGGTAATAACCTGCCGTATTAAGTAACGGTTTCTCACCTTTTAGCTAGGTAAGTTGACGGGTTGGGGTTCAGAATATTATTTACAGTAATACATATTAGGTACCGCTTACTCTAATTGCCCTGAATGCTAAAACTTTAGATATAGTATATAGGACATCTAAAGACTAAGGTCATATATTTAGTAACAAACTAGGGGCTTACATTATTTGTAGCCATAATAAGGGACCCTACTTCGACAGATGGAGTTGGAATTGGTATAAGATTAAATAAAACAATATTATAATGATAATGAATATGAATAAAGCAAATCTTGTAACTCTCTCAAAAGCGTGAGATGTTAGACATATTTCTATCTCTCCTTACCTTAGTGCCGTATAATCATATAACAGGCCTTCTGACACCATAAACATGCTTATGTCTGGAGAACAGGCTTCATATTATCCACTTGTTTTAAATGAATTAGGAGAGGCTGTGACACAACTGAATCAAATTATTATAAATTGAACTCTATAAAATGAAATGCTATTATAGGTGTTTTAAATAAAGTTGATGGCTTGGAATAGTGAATACTGAAACAAATAAATAAAGCTGTTCCTTACCTTTGAAAAGACTTTACTTTAGATTTTGGTGTATTTGAGATGTTGGGTCTGGTTAAACTTATAGAAAATACTATAAAAGCAAATGGTAAAACTCCTAAAGATGTTGGGATTATTTTATCACCTTGAATTTTAGAAAATGGAGAAAATGCAGAAACTAATGATCAAATATCCTCTAATAAATCTTTTGTGCGTAGTAGATACCGTCATAAAATTGACGCTGTTATACAGTATGTATCGGATTAACTTAAGGGCAATAAACCTAGACATTTATCTTCATTTTCTTCAACGGGTAAGGAAAGTTCATCTCAAACTAGATGCTTTTCTACTAGTAATAAAATTATAAACAGACCTTATTTTTCTATTAGTAAAAGGGAAAAGGATCGGTCTCTTATTAATAATACCTTAAGAAACTTGAACTCTTATTATTAAAGGATTTATTGCTGATGATTAAACACAACGCTTTATTGAATATTTTGTTTACAATGAATACGATACCAATAATGATATAAAGCCTAATTACGTTGCCTGTTTTGATACAAACATACTAGGTGGTGCAGCGTCTATGTATATTAATAGCAAAATAGATGTATTGAATACGTATACAGATAGCTTATTAGAGGCTGCTAAACATTATATCGAAAAACCAAACTGTAACATGATTACAGCTTATTTTACTCATGAAATCTTAAGTAAAGTAGGTAAACAATTTATTTTAGATGTTTCGATACATCACTTTCTTATTATACTTACACATTAGCATAGCCAAAGTGATGATTATATTTATACTAATTTATTAGCTATTTCTATAAAGATAGATAAAAAACTTGTACAAAAACATATCATTGAGATAAATACTGTTAACAAATATGAACCTAAACCCAGTTATTCTTGTTTCTTAACTAAATGAAAATCTGATAATGAGAGTTATACCGAGTTAGTTGACAACGATACGTTTATTTCGAGCTTGAGTAGTAAATTAATAGAAATCTTGGAATTTTCCTATATGTTAAATAAAGTATTAGTTAGTACTGAGCAAAAGAAACAGCACCAAGAGCTTGTAATATCTGATGAGAATCTTTTGTCAAAGATAGAAAATTATAAGATATATATTGTTCCTACTAAACTACCTATGATAGTAAATACTAAACCATACAGTATTCATAGTGATGGGGGTATCTATTAAACAATACTGAGTATCATGAAAACCTAATTATCGATAATAGAAAGTTTATACATACTACATATAATGAAGATATATGTGATATGGTTAATAAAATTAGTAATACAGCTTTTAAATTTAATGGTAGCTTGTTTTATTTTATCAATGATACTATCAACGATGTATATAATCTGTTCATAGACTACAGTAAGGAACACAAGTTCGCATATGTAAAGAGAACTAGATCACAAGATCGAAGTTATAAATCACATAATAGTAAAGTAATTTTACAAGAAACTATATTGAAAATAGCTAGCTTCTTTAGAAACTTTAATGAAATATACTATCCTGTAAGACTTGATCAGAGAGGTAGGTTATAATGTAGTCCAGAATTCTTTAATTACCAATCAAATGAACTATCTAAAGCTCGTTTATTCTTTGCTAGACCTAGTATAATTCATAAGACTAATTATTATTCCATAATGTACTTGAAGGCTTACGGAGCTAATTGCTTTGGAGGTGCTATATATAAACAATCAATACATTGTAAACAAAAGTGAGTAGATGAGCGCACTGATAACATCATTAATTACGATAACGATGTTTTGTTATAAAAAGATACAGACAAGTTGTTATTTTTAGCGTTTTGTCTAGTATTTAAACGATTTTATAATTTATTTTGTGACGAAGCTTCGTCATGTTTTGAGACCTACTTACCAATACAGTTAGATGCTACATGTAATGGATTCCAACATATGGCGTTATTAAGTAGGACTTTGTTTAAATAATTAAATTTAGTACGAGCTGATAGAAGAAGTAAGGATAGTATACCTAATGATTTTTATAGTTTCCTTTTACATAAAGTGCTTAAGTTATGGGCGTGTAAAGTAAAGTATAACAAAATGAAATAGATTCTAAAGGAGGTTGTTATAAAAGATTACAGTATGGAAAGTAACTAATTTTAAGAAAGCAATTATGACATTACCGTACAATGCATCAGCATCGTCTCAAACTAAATACCTTGTAGAAGACCTTCATGCTTTTGATTGTGACAAGGAAACAAAAATTATGTGGTATTCAGGGTGCGAGAATAATTCTAAACCACGGATAAATAGTCGTGGTGCTTATCTTGTAGTGTCTAGTATTAAATACGTAATACACAGAGATTTTGAGAAGATAAATAAATTGTCTAAGTATCTTAAAAACATCGCTAAGTTGTTAAATATATTAGAATTACCTATTACATGTAGATTACCTACAGGTTTAACTGTTATCCAAAGTTATATGCAAACTATAACTACAAGTATAACTCCTTTTGCTTATAGTAAAACAAGACTTAATATTAACACAAGGACTCGTAATTATAATAATAAAAAACAAGCATTAGTCTTAATGCTCAACTTAATTCACTCATTAGATGCTACTTCTATGTATCTATTATATAAAAGCTTTAGTAAAATATATCCTGAATGTCAGTTCTTTTCTGTTCACGACTGTTTTGGTACTATCACAGACAAAGTAGTTACATTAAAAATTATATTAGCCTCTGTCTACACAGATCTGTATTCAGACAACCATTATTTAACTTCATTTGATGATGATACGTTTAAAAGTCTAAATGATAATAGAGGTCTTGATGTAAATAAGGCGAAAAGAACAGTAATCTTACCTGAAGGAACCATTTTTGCTATTCATGATATACACTGAGTAGTGGGCGAGAAACCTTTAAATAAATACAATGGATTTAACTAAGTTAGTCTTCAATACTACAGCAGATGACGGTAATATAAAATCTGTTTTATTTAAAAATGAGTGGATTGATTTACCATCTTTAATTGTTAAAAAGAATATTACTCCTATATTACCTTTCGTGGATAATAAGGTGAAGTTTATCGATATTAATTTGGATATCTCTGACCTAAATAATCTCGATATATTTATATCTATGTTAAGACCTTTAGAATATGGTGTTAGGTATTTATTTGCTTTTAGAATTTGTTATGGTAGTTTAATGACTTATAAGATGTTAGGTAAGCAATTACATATTAATCTAGCGAATAGTAAAGGCTTAGACATCCTACCTAATAATTTAATTGTTAGATTTGTAACATCTATGGATATATACAACGATATACAAGGTAATATTATAACTATTGAGTTACCTTGTATCTAAAGTTAAATATACAGATAATATTGTTAAATCTCGAGATAGTTTTGATATTAGTAGTTTAAATGATAACAAAGATTTGGTTAAGCTACCTGTTACAAATACAAAATCTGTTTTTAATAAACTCGTATTTATGTATATGGATACTCCTGAATATAAAAACTTATCTTTAGTTTATAGACATAATGATATTGTAAAAACTATCTCAAACAAAAATAATATTCTGATAGGTTCCGATACCTTGATGTTTAAAGAACTCTATTTATCCTTATGCAGCACTAAATCCAAAGCCTGGCTCTAGTTGTGTGTTTGAGGACTCTATATCTTATCCCTTAAAAGATGTAAAAAACTTGTTTGATTTTTATTACTACTCTATTATAACGAATGACAATTATTTAGGCTTATTACCTGTAAGATCTAAACAAGGTATTATAATGCCTAACGGGGATGATATTTTAGCGAACAATTAAGATTTGCTTTTCTTATCGGATATTAAATATTTGTACCTAAAGGGTATACCTTCGAGAAACGACTTAATGTGTTTGATAGTTATGTAGAATATTTCTGCAATATTAAATCAAGTACAAAAAATAAGGTAGAAAAAGCAATATATAAAAGTTTATTAAACAAATTATTAGATAGATTTGGTCTAGACATTAATAAAAGACGGATTTAGTTGATAAGCCTACATATGACGAGCTATTGCAAACTAAAGCTAACAGCTTAACTATTATATATCACAAATATCTTGTAAACTATAATAAAGTTTCTAATATCATTTGTGAGAAACTTAACGTAGACTATAGAAATGCTAGATTAAATAATCCAAAAACAATAATGAAAGTGAAAAAACTTTTACTGATTTTTCTATAGCAATCGCTTCAGCTGTGACTAGTTACGCAATAATTAATATCAGTAAAACTAAACTGGATGTTTTAAAACAGGGGGTAAATTGTTTTATAGTGATAAATATAGCATTGTAACAAACACTTCTGGACTATTAGAAGGTGATAAACTAGTTGGATATGCTTTAGGTCAATACAAACTAGAACACATAATTAAAAAAGCATAGTATATTAGTAGAAAATATTAGAACCTGTTATAAAAGCAAAAGGATTATATATATATACATAGTTATTTAAACCATTAGCTATATTGGCCGTATTGCGTATAAAATATATTTGTACAATAAGAACTGTAAAATAAGATTTACTAGACTTTATGTCATTTAAGGTGAGCTAAATCATATCGAAAATACAGCACAAGTCCAAACTTACATTTTTAATTTGTTTTATATGAAGCATCAATAATACAAAGTACTTAGACTTTGCAAAGCATGAATGGTTAATTTATAATTATGTACAAAAAAGATAATAAATGGGCTTTATATATCTAAATATTTCGTAATGAAAGTATCAGACATCCTTCTCCTATAATGTTATATATATTTAATAGAGTTATCTTTAATATATATATATAACCCTGTTTTTCCACGTAAAAAGATATACAGCTGTGGGATATACATCTATGTATAAGCCTATATACACAAACATTAGTTAACAGTATTATCTACCTTTTTACAAATATGTAAAATATAAGTTAAAAATGCAAAAATTAAGCCAATGATGTAAAATAAAAACTTAATGCTAAGTGATGTAAAAATATATTGTAATATGTTACTTGTTTGTTAACATGCGCATGCTACTTTCTAATATTATGTGTTTAAACATTACTTACTATTAGGTAAAGCCTAATAAACTAAGCCCTAATATTTAAGCAATACATCGTATGAGAACGGGCAGTAAAACACGACACTTTATTATGTAACTATTAAATTTTAGGTTATAAGCTTAAAGATAAATAAACGATCGTATTTGTAACAACCTAATCATTATTATCCCTCGTCATCTCGTCATTTACCAAATTCAAGTATCGCTGCTCTTTTATTACCTTCATCTAAACAATTAAAAGCTTCATTTAACTTAGCATCAGCACCCGGCCTCATAGCTTCTAAAACACCTATGCGCCTTGCTACACGTGGTAAATCTGGGCTCTTTGCATGTGCTTCTTCTACTACATGTGCAAGAACATCAAGCTCTGCTAAGATCACACTACGCATGTTAAATCTGATTTGGTAGTGAGCCATATATTTATCAGTATAATTATTCTCATGTATACGATGAGTCATAGCAGCAAGTCCTAATCAACGATCTGCTATCCTTTTAAGTGGTTTACGTAAACTACTAATAGTAGGATCTGTCATTAATGATTGCCTCTCATCCTGGGCTAGTTTGCATTTTGCGTCAATATCAGCATCATCAGGGTGCGTTAGATCAGCTTCAGATTTAAGCTCTCTGAGAGGTCTACCACTAGCCACAGGGGCATGTCCACCCCTTCCACTGCTGGAAGCACCCTTGGAACTGCCTATATTAGGATCCCTATCCTGGAAAAAGGTATTAACCGGAGATTGCATAGGCCCTCCCATCACAGCGTGTCCTTCCAGCAGAGTGTGTCCTGCTCAAAAACTACTTAGTGTAGTAAGAAACAACGAGAGATCGTTTAGATTAGTATTGATATGCCAACCCATAAGAGGTATTACTATACCACATGTGATAACAAGTAGTATACGAATGAGCATAACAGGCTTGTTACTCAAATTAGAAACGATAAGTAGCGTGGTTATACTCAACGCAGTGCTGAACATACAAAAATACATACCTATCTCCAATGAATCAAAGATAGGTCTGATCTGGAAACGGAATCCAAAAGTGAATAACAGACCAATCAAAGCTAGACTAATCTTATGATTAATTAATCTTAAGCCACTTTGTACAGGTAGACTCTCAAAAGCGTGAGGCTTAGGAGGACTACTTAATCCTCATTCCAGGGAATCAAATGATCTAATAAGAAGCGCTAGTAGTCCATCATAATAAAACGCAGGTATATATCAAATATATCTAGATGTAACTTTACCGCCTATCAACTGTTTGTATAGTAAGTGTAAAAAAATTCAAGTTGCTATCACACTTATTATTGAACCAACACTAGATATCATGTTTCAGCCTGCAAATGCATCAGCATAATCACTTATCCTTCTAGGCATTCCTTGTAGACCTAAAAAGTGTTGAGGAAAAAATGTAACATTAACACCTATAAACAATATTCAGAAGTGTACTTTACCTATTGACCTGTTATAGTCTACACCTAATATTTTAGGTATTCAAAAATATCAGGCACTATATAACGCAAACACGGCTCCCATACTTAAAACATAGTGAAAATGAGCTACTACGTAGTAAGTATCGTGAAATGCGATATCCAAAGACGCATTAGCTAAAACTACACCACTTAACCCTCCCACAGTAAACATAAATACGAAACCTAATGCAAATAACATAAATGGTGTTAATAGAAAAGATCCACCGTAACATGTAGCTAATCAACTGAATATTTTAATTCCAGTTGGGACAGCTATTATAAGTGTAGCAGCCGTAAAGTAGGCTCTTGTATCCACATCTAAACCAACGCTATACATATGATGACTTCAAACAACAAAGCCTAAAACACCTATAGACATCATAGCGTATACCATACCAAGATAACCAAATACACCTTTATTAGACGTAGCCGATATTGTAGTACTTATAACGCCGAAACCTGGTATTATTAATATATAAACCTCTGGATGGCCAAAAAATCCAATTTCATATTTTAAAATCATTTATTCACTCTTGACTTAAAAACTTAACTATGTATAGTTAACCTTTTAAGTATTATTTAAACCATAAAAGAGAAATCCGACTGTACATTAAGCAACATATTTTTAAATAGAATAGAGATTTCTGTGTTTCTCCGTCTATATTAATAAGTCACCCACTGGCAAAGCAGTCCGTAGCAAATTCTTAGAAATCCGACGGTCTCGATTTGAGTAATTTTGACCGTACTACCAGCGTCGCTCTTGCATTTTGTTCTTTCCTTCTAAGAGTTATGTAAACAAATTTACAGCAAAAACTAGAATTATGATATATAAATAATATTTACTTTATAAGATCTTAATTTATTTTACACCTGTCTTATAAAGTTTCATAGCTTGAGCTAAATCACATCCTTTTTTCCGTAATATTTATGTTATTATTATTAATTCTTTTTATTTATTTCTCTACTAAGTTTTCTTAATATAAGTCTATTTTCACCGTTAGGATCCGTATTCAAATGTTCACCCTGTTCTAATTTATTTAAAATTACTTTTCACTTCAAATAACTAATACTTTTTTTAGATTGCAAACTATACTTATCAAAATACGATATTAAATACCTACAATTTTTACACCACTTATTGTAAGCTCTCAAACATCTGGAATAGAATGAGTAACTACTGATCCTATTTTTTAGGGGGTATCAAATAAATTTAAGATACTATCTAGTACAAATTTATTTATGTTTCATTTTTGTGTTAAAGTATATCTAATCCTATATGCATTGCTGTTAGATAGTGTAGAACTAGTAAAACACCCCTCTCTATCCGTAATACCTGATAACCAAGCATCGCTTAATGAAGGTGCAACACAACCATTTCGACTAGGTATAGGTTAAACACCTTTTTTTAAGAATCTCTCATTAAAAAAGTATAGAAACGAGAGAAATCTTGCATTTCTAGTAGGAAAACCATATTACCATTAAATAATAAACATAATAAATAGATATTTTTCTTGTCTTGAACAACATATCTGTGTGTTTCTTATTTTTTGGATTGAACCAAAATCGCGCCAAAACAAAGATTGTTTTTAATATGATTTAACACTTTTAGGTCACAACTTGATTGAGTAATTACAAAAGATAAATCAGCTTTTTAGCTAAACAAAATGAACCTTCTCCTTCAGAAAAACCAATTAATCACTCTAAAAATAAACTACTTGGTTTATTCTTATCAGGATAAACTTTAGTAAATTCATTATAGAAACAAGAGAAATCAAAGGATTTATTTTGTGTAATTCCTTCAATAATTGGTGTATTGAATGATCGAGTCGTAGACACGTACTCTAAATTAGATGTAAAATTAGATGTAAAATTAGATAGTTTAGATGCGGATTCTTTTGGGTAAGTTTTTAATGTTTTTTGTAAATTACAAAAAACAGATGTATTAAAGGACCCAGTACGCATTAATTTATGATTACTAAGTATTAGAGAGCAACTAAAGTTGTTTACCACTGTATTATTTGAATCCGAGTTGGTTACGAAGCCTAAGTTTCCATTTTATTTTTTTAAGGAATTGTGGACAGATATATAGTCATCTAGATTGTTAAATAATTCTGCACATGTATATGCAGAAAAGGATAATGCAACTACTAATACGATTAGTATTAACCATATATAAATATTACTCATCTTTTTATTTAGTTTTATAACTATCTTTAAATAATATTGCATGATGTTATTAATACGTATACCTAATATATTAGATAAAGGTAATATTATCTTTTAAATAAAATTTAAACAAGATTTGTATAGTTAATATAAAGATTAAACTTATACAAATATAAATCATAGATTCTAAATAAAACAATAAATCTTGTAAAGGACTAGATAAATAACCATCCTATATAAATTTAGATATATTTACACTAACACTAGTCGGTTTAGTGGTATATGCAGCATTAGATGTATTAAGATGATCAATCATAACTTTATTTATGTTCATAGTAGTTATCATAGAATGACCTATACCAGCTGCTAATCCACTACCTACTATAAACCCTGCTTTTTGTAAAGGAGGCATAACAGATTTAGCCACGCATTTTCCAACTGCTGTACCTATTCCCACAATTGTGGCACCTAACCCTATCTGAGTACCAATAGTACTTAAGCCACTAGAAATAGCTTTTGCTCCCTCTTTATCTATAGATACGTGACCGTGTAGATCTACATTATTATCTTTAGCACAACTTATAAGATTTATGTATTCAGCAACATAAAAATAAGAAATAAACATAGTGAGTAATATAGTAATAAAAGAAAAAATTTGTATGCATTTTAAAGTGAAATTAGTAGATAGTTTAAAATTATCTAAAGAATAATAAACAACACTAAATGTTATTGTAAAACAATATATTAGACTAAATAAAGAAAGAAAGAAAGAAAGTAAAATATTACTTTGTATAGGCTTATTTTTATTTAATAAGTCGTTATATTTAATACGTTTGCTTCTAAAAGATATAAATAACATATGTATTTTAGTTATTTTTAAATTAAAAAAGCTAAGATTAAAATTGTTATTTGATCTAAAAATAAACGCAAAATACAACATAAAAATAAATGTGATAATAAAAAATATAAAAATTGTTATTCAGAAAAGGTGTTGATATAATATAGGATCACCACCACCCGCTACTTCAAAAAAAGATGTATTGAAGTTTCTGTCTGTTAATATCATAGTAATTGCACCGGCCAGCACAGGTAAAGACAATAAAAGTAAAACAGCTGTTATAACAACTGCTCACCCAAATAGTACTAATTTGTGTAACCTTATACCTGGGCTCCTCATATTTAATATTGTTGTTATGACACTAATAATAGTTTATTTATTATATAAACAAACTATTATTATAGTGGACTATATCTTCAGCGTATATAAGGATACGGTGTCTAACGTGTAGTCTCTGAGGATCCTATTAAAGTATATATACTCATTGGTTTCCTGCGGATTGAGCATAGTCTATAAGGTTTTTACTGTTAAAAGTACCTATAGGCAAAGAGCTGTTTCAGCATATAGTTAGAATTTTTATATGAACCCCATATCTACTGATTCCATATGGAACTAGCATCGCAGAGTAAATGTTTTACACGTATTTACAGTAATAGCCGTGATAGTTTTTACCCGTATTAATATATTTAATTAATGTTATTTTATTAGCTGGTATACCCTTGCTTTTAAAATATTTTATACACTTAGCTAAACTTGGTAACATTATAGTGTTATTTATTTTATTAACATCTCTTAATACAATAGGTTTAGCTAAACTTGTTAAAGGTTTGTTTATATTAAATTTTAATCTATCTTTCTCCAACATTGAAGATAAGTCTAAATCACTTAGATCTTCAACTTTAGCCGTTAAAACAGCCTCTCTTAAAAAAAGATACTTACCTAGATAATACGTAGCATTGTTTAAATGTTTAGTTAATGTTGTATGGTGAATATTAAATTTTCTAATAAAATCAATTTGTCGTGTACAACTGTAATACAATATGGACATATCTCTATTATACATATATAAGCTTTTTGCATTTGAATCACTAGGGTTATTTGCGACTCTATTAGTATTTAGAGTATAGCTAGGATCTAGTAAATGATACTGTTCTAATACTATTTTTCAATCTTTCCTGTATTTATCACAAAAAGGGAATACTTGTAAAGAAAAGTTCTTTAACTTTTCTTTTTTTAATAAAGATGTAAGTAATCCACTTTCTCTGTGTGTAAGATTAATATAACTATTTAATCTTAAAGCTAACTCAGTGGATGAACCTACATATTTTCCACCTGTGACTAGATGTGTAAAAATATATATACCTGGTATTCTCTGTTTACCATTAGGTTTGCCAAGTTTATGCCTAAGAATTTGCTTAGTTATATTTTTGCTATTTAAATTCATCAGTATAAAACTAGGTGTCTTGAGCAGATATTTTAGTTTTTCATCAGTTATTGTAATATTACAATAAGCCAACACATCATTAATTATACTAGTAGTTACAGGTTTACCACTATTGAGTTGTTTAAATACTATAACATGGCTATGTCTATTGGGACCAGTTCTACCTAAAATATTTTTTCATTTATTATCAAATTTAGGGTTTTTCTTAAATACATTATTATTACCCGAGTAATTATTATCATAGCCCGAGTTATTACTACCCGAGTTGTAATTAAAACTATCTTCAGCTTTGTTAACTTTTAATCCAAAGCCTCTTGAGTTTTTTAAACTCATAAAAACAAATACAAGCGAAGTTAAAACTAAGTTCATAGCCCCCAATAAACTACTTATACCAGACAAATGTAAAGCAAATATAGCGAGGTCTACACTGGGTCCACTGTGACTTTGTATACCTGATAAGGGTGGGTAGAGAGTTCAACCTGTACCAGCTCCATTTTCTATACCATTAGCAAATAAAAATAATATTAGGCTTGGCACTAAAAGTCAAAAACTAATATTATTTAATCTAGGAAATCTAAACCTTAAGTAGTTTCCTACCAGGATGGACTATGTCTTCACCATTTTTTTAAGTAATGGGCTTCGCGTGTAGTCTCTGAGGATCCTTTCTAAAAATTGTATTTTAGTTTGTTTCCTGCATATTGTTCCCATGTATATATAATTATTACGATTAATTCGGTCGAGATAACAACCTTATGATTAATAAATCCAATTAAGTGTATATATATCTGTTAAATGAAAATTAATTTATTTCTAATTCGAGAGATTCTATGCATACAGCAAAGTAATAATATAAAAGTTCACACTTTTACACGGCATTTCCTATATTTGGTTCCCTTTACTTGGTTAAAAATATACATATTATATTTTAATCTAAATTATATAAATGATTTCAGTTAAAATATATTCTTTTTATATTCATATTGTTTTTGTGTAAGTTTATTTTAATAATTCCCTCTTCAGTGTAATGGTTTCTTTTTAATATTAAGTTGGCTGCTTGTTCTCAATCTTTATAATCTAAATATTTAGATGAATATAAATAAAAAGATTTAAAATAAGTTAAAATTATTTCTAAAGATGTACGGCTAAAAGCAGTTATATTAAAATATTCATTACTTGTAGAAATTTGTTATCTGGTCTTTAAATTACAATTTAAAAATTTAGATATTTCTGTTAACATATCAAGATAACTATTTTATCTTATAGGCTCATACATCCTTTGTTCTATTATTAATCTACAAGCAATATTTCTTTTTTTAGCATTGTTTTCTGATTTAGTATGTTGAATAGAAAAACTTCCATCCGCATCAATAAACCCTGCTAGTCAACTGTCTTTATTTAAATCTCCTTTTTTCAAAGGAAGCTTTATTATATTAGAACTATGCTTTTTATTTATTCATTAGATTAAATTGCACAACTGAATAATTTTTGGTGTTATTAATTCATCATTAATATATTCAATTATACTGTTAAGTCCTTTTACAGGAGAAATTACTAAAACGCAAGCATTATTTTTAGGCTTGTATCTTATAAAGCCATAACCTATTATTTCGAGTAATCTTTTAGCTATTGGTTCATCTTTTAAGTTAAAAGTTATGCAAAACCTAGGATTATGCCTTTTTTTAATATTATGATTAGGTAATCTAATATGTCCATCTCCTTCAAATAAACCGGCTAAAGAAGAATTAAGTAAATTATTATTATTATTAATTTTCATTTTCATTTTTATTTTTTTTATTAATATGTACGTTAATATAACTATCTATATTAATATATAAATCATGGATAGCATAAATAGAAGTATATAAGCCTGCAAGTAAAATTATTATGATTAATCATATGTATATAGTACTCATTTTTTTATTTAATGCTATTATCTTGTTAATATAAAACTCTAAAATTTTATTAAATTTATCACCTATAATTCAAGATAAATTAAAGATAATACTATCTTTAAAATGAATTTTAAATAATATTTGTATTATTGATAAAATAAGCATACTTATACATACATAAGTAGTTATTTATAAATTTAACAATAAATCTTGTAAAGGACTAGTTAATGTATTATCATCTATAAATTTACTTATACTAGGGTAATTTATATTCTTATTAATACTAATAATAGTAACTATCTTTTATATTTTCATCCATGATTTTATTTCTATTAATAGTAGTTAACTTTGAATGAAATAAACCGCTAAGCATGCTAGCATCTAATACAACACCGGCTTTTTGCTAAGGAGGTAAAGAAGACTTAGATATAGTTTTACCTACTGCTGTAGCTACTCCTGTTATACTTGCACCTAAGCCTATATTACTACCAACAGTGTTTAAACCTTGACCTATAGCCTTACCAGCTTATTTGTCTAAATATACACGACCATGCAGATTTATATCATTATTATCTTTTGTGTATAATATAATGTCTGATATTAATGTACAGGGAAGATTACATATGCAATATGTTGTATATAAAGGTATACATAAAAAAGAGAAGATTTGTATGTATTTAATAAATTTTCCATCTGATAATTTAAAACCATCTAAATATAATAAAACCAAACTTGATATAAACATAAATGAACCCACAAAAGACAAAGGTGATATTAAAATATTATCTATCTTATAAAATTGTATATATATATAATATCACAACTAAACTTAAACTAAATACAATATCAGAGAAAGTTATAACATTCTTATTATTTCTGTTATTACTACAACCTTTATTATATGTAGAATAAGATCTTTTATCTGTAAATTTAACTTTTAAGTATGTATATTTTTTAACCAAAGGGTACGGATCCTTTTGTTTTGCCATATCGGGTCCTCCTACTAATAATGGTAGTAAAAAATTACCAAAGCCACCTATCATCGCTGGCATGACCATAAAAAATATCATAACTAAAGCGTGAGCAGTTATTAAACTATTATACAATTGATTATCTTCTATAAATTGAACTCCAGGCGCGGATAACTCTAATCTGATCAACACAGAAAAAGCTGTACCAATTAAGCCTGACAGTAAAGCAAGGATAAGATACAAAGTACCAATATCTTTTGCATTTGATGAAAAAAATCATCTTTCTAATCATAATGATATATAACTATTGTTAAAGTTTAGTTTAGTTTTTGTATTTTCCTTATACAT